CAAGTCGAAACTAACGATTTCTAAAAAGGAAATATTAGACGATCGTAAAAGGAATAATCGTTAATATTTCTTATCATTTTATTTGTTTTTTTCAATATAGTCTAAAGCATCTTGAACAGTTGCCATTTCGCCTGCAACTTCATCATCTATTTCAATTCCAAATTCTTCTTCAAAAGCCATTACTAACTCTACAACATCTAAAGAATCTGCACCTAATTCTTTTGTAAAATCTGCAGTTGGAACAACTTTATCTTTTTCAATTCCTAATTGATTACTAACAATTGTTTGTAATTTTTCAAATGTTTCCGACATAATATAATATTACTTAAAAATAAACATATCACACATTCCATTATAGCAGAAAAAAAAATTATGAACTAAGAAATTGAAATAATTTAGTAATTTGATAAATACAATTTCTATTTATTCCATAAATTGGTATATTATTTTGCTTTGCTATCGATTGAAGTTTTTGATTTTGAGATAACTGTTTTTTTAAGCCAATAATAAAATTTGCTTTTGTAAGATCTTTTGTTAACATAATAGGAATATTTGATTATTAATAATTAAATATTCCATATCCAAAACTAAATTAATAAGAACTACTAATAACTTCATTAAAAGTTGAAGTATCTAATATCGCTAATTGAGCTAACATTTTTCGATTTAATTCAATATTTGACTTTTTTAAGTTTGATATAAGTCGACTATACGTTAAGCCTTTCATTCGAGATGCAGCATTAATACGACTAATCCAAATTCTTCTAAACATTCGTTTTTTCTGTTTACGACCTACATAAGAATAGCGTAAAGCTTTCATAACTTGTTGATTTGCAATTCTAAATAACCGAGAATGAGCTCCTCTATATCCTTTTGCAAATTGTAGTATTTTTTTACGACGTTTTCGAGCAACATTGCCTCGTTTAACTCTAACCATTTTTAAATTTTAATAAGGTAACATTAATTTAATAGCTTTAATATCAGTACTAATAACACAAATATTTTGTGATAATTTTCTTTTTTGAGTGTTTGATTTTTTTCTTAAAAGATGACCTTTATAAGCATGACGACGCAGGAAATTCCCTGTACCAGTTTTCTTATATCGCTTTGCAGCCGCTTTGCGTGTTTTTAATTTAGGCATAAAATTTTCAAATTTTTAAGAAAAGCATAATTATTTCACTTAATTAATTAGAAGTACCATTTTCTCTAGTTCTTTAAATAATTAAATAGCGAATTATATACTTTTATATTCCAATAAATAATTAAAAATATAATATGGAGTTATATTTTTTTTGTCAATAAGGAATCAATATTAACCATCACAATTTTGAAAAACTATTAAAATAAATCTAAATAGCAATTAAAAAATAATAAATAACTTGTTTTAATTATTAAATAACAAGTTATCTATAAAAAACTTAATTTTCTGTTTTTTCTACAACTTCCTTTAACTCATCTAAGGCAAAATTATTTGAATTTGTTCCCGCATAATTAACATTTTCAAAACGTACTAATGCTGGATATCGAATTCCACTTTGATCAATTGTTGCGACAGTTCCAATCTGATTAAACCAATAAGACTCTTTTCTTAAAATTCTAACTTTTGAACCACGACTAACCATATTAAATATAATATTTAAAATTTTATTATTATTATATATATTTTTATTCATTTTTATTAACAAAAATTTGTTTATTTAATTCTTTTTAAATAATTAGAAAGTTGTTTTAAAAAATTTTACTATGTTATACTGATTTTTAATAGAAATAAAACATTTAATAAAAATGAATCGAAATACATTAAGAAATATCATAATAATTATTATTTTATTTAGTGGTATTAGTTTAGGAATCAAAAAAATGAATTTAGGTGAGTTTCAAAGTCCTGAAAACATACGTAATACAGCTCAATTAAATCAAAATGTTGTAAGTTCGAGAATGACATATGGACGCTTTTTAGAATACTTAGAGATGGGCTGGGTGAAACAAGTAGATTTATATGACAATAGTAGAAATGCTATTATTCAAGCCTCTAGTCCAGAATTAGGAAACAGACCACAAACAATTAGAGTAGAAATTCCAGTTGGTGCCTCTCAATTAATTCAAAAATTAAAAGAATATAATATCGATTTTGATGCGCATCCAGCAGAACGCAAAAATCTTTTTGTAAATATTGCGAGCAACATTTTATTACCTATTATTTTTATCACTGGTTTAATTTATTTCTTTCAAAATTCTGATAATTTTGGAGGTAATAATAATCAATCACCAATGAATTTAGGAAAATCAACAGCGCGATTTGAAAAACGACCAGATACAGGTATTGGTTTTAATGATATTGCGGGAATTGATGAAGCAAAAGCAGAATTTGAAGAAATTGTTTCATTTTTAAAAGAACCTGAAAAATATACGATCGTTGGTGCAAAAATTCCAAAAGGTATCTTGTTAGTAGGACCACCAGGGACAGGTAAAACGTTATTAGCGAAAGCTATTGCAAATGAAGCAGATGTTCCATTTTTTAGTGTAGCCGGTTCTGAATTTGTGGAAATGTTTATAGGTATTGGAGCGGCACGTGTTCGTGATTTGTTTAAAAAAGCATCAGAAAATGCTCCATGTATTGTCTTTATTGATGAAATTGATGCAGTTGGTCGAGAACGCGGCGCAGGTGTTGGTGGAGGAAATGATGAACGTGAACAAACATTAAACCAACTATTAACTGAGATGGATGGTTTCAAAGAAAATAAAGGTGTAATTGTCGTTGGTGCAACAAATCGAGTTGATATATTAGATGCTGCTTTATTAAGACCTGGTCGTTTTGATCGTCAGGTAACGGTTAATTTACCAGATCGATTAGGAAGAGTAGGAATTTTAAAAGTTCATGCACGAAATAAACCACTAAGCGATGATGTTTCATTAGTTCAATTAGCAAATAGAACACCGGGATTTTCAGGAGCTGATTTAGCAAATTTACTGAATGAAGCAGCTATTTTAGCCACACGTTATAAAAAATCTACGATTACAAAACAAGAAGTAAATGAAGCGGCAGATCGAATTATTGGCGGTATTGCTGGAACACCACTTGAAGATACAAAAAATAAACGATTAATTGCGTATCACGAAGTCGGTCACGCTATTACAGGTTCAGTTTTAAAATCTCACGATGAAGTTGAAAAAATTACATTAGTGCCGCGTGGAGGTGCAAAAGGATTGACCTGGTTTACACCGGAAGAAGATCAAAATTTATTATCACGTTCCGCATTGTTAGCTCGTATTATTGCTACTCTAGGTGGACGTGCCGCTGAAAAAGTAGTTTTTGGTGATCCAGAAGTTACAACTGGAGCAAGTAGTGATTTACAACAAGTAACGAATTTAGCTCGTCAAATGGTTACAAGATTTGGAATGTCAAATATTGGACCTATGGCATTAGAAGATGAAAATACGGGCCAAGTATTTTTAGGTGGCAATATGATGCAAGGTTCTGAATATGCTGAAAATATAGCTGATCGAATTGATGATGAGGTTTGTAAAATTGTTAATTACTGTGAAGAAAAAGCAATTGAAATTATTAGAGATAATCGAGTAATTATTGATTTAATAGTAGAACGTTTATTAGATGTCGAAACTATGGATGGTGAAGAATTCCGTGAATTATTAAGTAAATATACAGTGTTACCTGAAAAAAATATTCCATATATATCTAAATTTTATTAAATACTTTTAATTGTTTAAAAAATTAATAGTAAATATGTTGCTATATCAATACTCTAAATATAGAATAAACTTAGATTACCTATAATAAAAAAGGGGTTTTCTTTTATTGTTAAAGATTAATTACAATTTAGTTTAAGTTTTTAAAACGAAGGAGAAAGTTATGGCAAAAAAAAGTATGATTGAACGTGAAAAAAAACGTATCAAATTAAATCATAAATATAGAACTAAACGTGACAACTTATTAAATCAATATAAAACAACAGAAGACTTTAATTTAAAATTAGAAATTCATTTTAAAATTCAAAAACTTCCACGAAACAGCGCAAAGATAAGAATTCGTAATCGTTGTTGGAAAACAGGTCGTCCACGTGGGTATTACCGCGATTTTGGTATTTCTCGTCATGTTTTAAGAGAAATGGCACACCAATGTTTATTACCAGGTGTTACAAAATCAAGTTGGTAGCCTATAAAATTTCATTAAAATTATTTTAATGAAATTTTAATAAACACTCTCATACAATTCTTTAAAACAAAATCATATTCTTTAGAATCAAACAAGTAAATAAATTAGAAAAAATTAATTGAGGAATTCTTTATATGATTTATGATTCTCAAATTTACGTAGCATTAATAATTGCATTAGGTGCAAGTGTTTTAGCAATTCGTTTAGGTGCCACTTTATATAGTTAAAAATGTAATTTTTTAATTTATATTTTAAAAATTATCTTACACTTAAAAAACAGGATTAACGAGTAACTAGTTCTACTTAAATAGAACTAGTTACTCGTTAATAGAAGTAAAAATTTATTTAATTCATATAGTTAGTTCAAAATTATGGTGACAGAAAACGTAAAAAAATTTAGTAGTCCTGTGTTTCCATTTACAGCGATTGTAGGCCAAGAAGAAATGAAATTAGCTTTACAATTAAATGTAATTGATCCCAAAATTGGAGGGGTTATGATCATGGGGGATCGAGGTACTGGAAAATCAACAACAATCCGTGCAATTGCTGATTTATTACCGGAAATTGAAGTAGTGAAAGGTGATCCTTTTAATTCCCATAAATCTGATTTAGATTTAATGGGAAATGAAGTTAAACAAGCTATTCAGAATGGAGAATCGATTGAGACCGAATTTATTAAAATTCCAATGGTTGATTTACCATTAGGTGCAACTGAAGATCGAGTATGTGGAACAATTGATATTGAAAAAGCTTTAACTGATGGTGTAAAAGCGTTTGAACCGGGTCTATTAGCTAAAGCAAACCGTGGTTTGCTTTATGTAGATGAAGTTAATTTATTAGATGATCATTTAGTGGACATTTTATTAGACTCTGCTGCTTCAGGTTGGAACACAGTTGAAAGAGAAGGGATTTCTGTAAGACATCCCGCAAGATTTGTTTTAGTTGGATCGGGAAATCCAGAAGAAGGTGAGTTAAGACCACAATTATTAGATAGATTTGGAATGCATGCTGAAATTCGAACTGTAAAAGATCCTTTACTAAGAGTTAAAGTAGTTGAAGAACGTACATCTTTTGATCAAACTCCCCAGGTTTGGTTAGATAATTATGCTGAGAAACAACAGGAATTACGTGATAGAATTGTTGCTGCTCAAAAATTGTTACCAACTATTGTATTAGATTACGATTTAAGAATTAAAATTTCAGAAGTATGTAGTCGTTTAGATGTTGATGGATTACGAGGTGATATTGTAACCAATCGTGCAGCAAAAGCTCATGCTGCGTATCATAATCGAACAAAGGTGACAGTAGATGATATTAGTAAAATCATTACACTATGTTTACGTCATCGTTTAAGAAAAGATCCATTAGAAACAATTGATTCGGGTGATAAAGTATCGAAAGTTTTTAAAGAAGTTTTTGAAATTGAAGATTAATTTTTAGAAGTATAAATTTTATGATAAATGTTTTGTGGATATTATTAAGTCTGTCTTTAAATATAATAATATTCGTGCGATCTCCTAAAAATAATAGTCTAGCTAGTTTTGCCACAAAAATTAATTTATTAGGATCTCCAAGTTCGGCAGAACGAACTTTAAATAATCTAACCTTACTTGGAATTGTGTTATACTTATTTTTTGCTATTCAATTAAATTTTAATAATCTTTAAAGATTATTAAAATTTAATTGAATAGCAAAAAATAAGTATAACACAATTTATTATCTTCCTAACGAAAAAAAAAACGGGACTGACGAGACTCGAACTCGCAACTTCCGCCGTGACAGGGCGGTGCTCTAACCAATTGAACTACAATCCCTTAGAAAACGATATCCATAGTTTATAGAAAAATATATTATTTGTCAAATTATTTCTATTAAAAAAGGAGAAACAGGGATTCGAACCCTGGGTACAAAAGATTGTACGATAGATTAGCAATCTATTGCTTTCGACCACTCAGCCATTTCTCCTTAAAAAATTTAACTAGTACATTTATGGCTCTGGTGGGATTTGAACCTACGACCTTGGGCTTATGAGTCCCCTGCTCTAACCACTGAGCTACAGAGCCTTTTAAAAATTGTACTCAACACTATTGTAACATGAAATACAATATTCGTGTATTTTTTTAACATAAATAGTTTTATTTAATTTACAAAATGCACTATATAGTGATAAGATTAAAATGATATAGAAAAATCATATATTTTTGAGTATGAATGATTTTTGGACGAATATTGCACGGTATCCAAGATTTTTTATTAGTAGTTTAATTGGTTTACTTTTAGTTATATTAACTCCGTTTCGAAATTTATTTAAAAATAAAAAATCGCGACTTATTCTAATTACTTTTAGTTTATTTTTTTTATTATTTATATATTTAATCTTAATTAATATGCTTGGACTTTAACAAAATCTAGAAGACGTTAAAAATAAATGGGCCGAGTTGGATTTGAACCAACGTAGCGAAACGCAGCGGATTTACAATCCGCCCCCTTTAACCACTCGGGCACCGACCCTTTATGGATGTCTTTATATCCTTACTGATATCATAACAAATTCCAAGAAAAAAAACAATATCAATATAAATATTAGATAGATCTATTGACTTAAAAGCTATGTTAAAGCTATAATAGGTATATATGTAGAATATAATTAATTATTGGGTAATTAACTCAGCGGTAGAGTGTCTGCCTTACAAGCAGAAGGTCACAGGTTCAAATCCTGTATTACCCAAACTTTAATTACGGGCCTATCGTCTAACGGATTAGGACAGAAACCTTCTAAGTTTCCAATGTAGGTTCGATTCCTACTGGGCCTAAAACAATTATTATAATTTTTTCGTTGTATTATACACTTAAACATCAGACAGATTAACCATTAATTAATTTAACTAAAAAATATATAAGAAAATCAAAGAATAATTTTGATTTATTATTAAAATTATTCTTTGATTAAAAAGTTGTCATTAACTTTAAAAAGTTAGTAACGACCGCCTTCAGCGTTACGTTGAACACTATAACTCTTAATGCTGTATGTAATGAAACGACCAGCACCATCTGTACGATCTAAATAGAAACCAGGTTCATTAGATGGACGGTTTACGATGAAAGACATTGCGCAACTTTCAGTCCCATAGCTTGCATTGAATGCATTAAGACGAATATAGCCAGGTGCGCAAGCTTTACGAGCTTCTTTTAACTCGAACATTACAGAACCTGCGTCTTTAATGTCAAATAACGGTAAGCCCCATAATTCCCAGTAACTGTTACGCGGGTGTGGATCATCTGTCCACTCTACATTCATAGCCCAACCTTTTGAAATACAATAAGAAATTTGTTTTTCAATTTGAGCATCAGTTAAATCAGGTAAGAAAGAGAAGCAACCTTGTGTAAGTCTCACTATTCAAATACTCCTTTAATGTTTAAAAGTAATTTATTATCTGTTTGCTGTTGGTGTTTGAGCAAAGTCAGCTGTATCTGTAGAAGTATAGTTGAAACTAATATCCTTCCATAAATCTAAAGCTGTTTGTAAAGGACCACATGATTTAGCAGCATCACGTAAAATTACAGGACCAACTTGTGGATTGAAGTAATCAGCACCTTCGTTACGAGCTAATACCATTGCTTCTAAAGCAACACGGTTAGCTGTAGCACCGGCTTGAATACCATCTGGGTGTCCAATTGTACCACCACCAAATTGTAATACAACATCATCACCTAAATAGTAAAGTAATTGGTGCATCTGACCACAGTGAATACCACCAGAAGCTACTGGCATACATTTACGTAAACTAGCCCAGTCCATTTCAAAGAAAATACCATAAGGTAAATTTACTTTTAAATTTGTTAAACGTAATGTATCGTAGAAACCTTTAATCATTAAAGGATCACCTTCTAACTTACCTACTACTGTACCAGCGTGAATGTGATCTACACCAGACATACGCATCCATTTACAAATAACACGGAAGTTGATACCATGATTTTTTTGACGAGCATATGTAGAGTTACCAGCACGGTGTAAGTGTAAGATCATATCATTTTCACGAGCCCAAATAGCAATACTTTGGATTGCTGTGTAACCCATTACTAAATCGATCATGATGATTACTGAACCTACTTGTTTCGCATATTCAGCACGTTTGTAAACTTCTTCCATTGTTGCTGCAGTTACGTTTAAGTAAGAACCTTTTACTTCACCAGTAGCTGCTGAGGCACGGTTAATACCTTCCATACAATATAAGAAACGTTCTCTCCAACGCATGAATGGTTGAGAGTTGATGTTTTCATCATCTTTTAAGAAGTCTAAACCACCTTTTAAACCTTCAAAAACTACACGACCATAGTTTTTACCAGATAAACCTAATTTAGGTTTTACTGTAGCACCTAATAATGGTATACCATATTTATTTAAACGTTCACGTTCTACAATAATACCTGTTGCAGGACCTTGGAATGTTTTTAAATAAGAATGAGGAATACGCATATCTTCTAAACGTAATGCAGATACTGCTTTGAAACCAAATACGTTACCGATAATAGACGCAGTTAAGTTAGCTAAAGATCCTTCTTCAAATAAATCACATTCATATGCAATGAAAGCAAAATATTGATCTGTAGTATTAGGAACTGGATCAACACGGTATGCTTTAGCACGGTAGCGTTCACAAGCTGTTAATAAATCTGTCCAAACAACAGTCCATGTTGCTGTTGAAGATTCACCTGCTACAGCAGCAGCAGCTTCTACTGGATCAACACCTGCTTGTGGCGTGATACGGAATAATGCTAAAACATCAGTTGCTTTAACTGAATATGAAGCATCCCAGTAACCCATTTTTGCATATGGAATTACACCAGATTCGTAACGGTCACTTTTAATTCGAGTCCGTTCTGATACAGATTGAGACATGTATTTCTCCTTAAAATAAAAAGGCAATATATAATAGATATAACTAATTTTACAAATTAGCTCTATCGGTTGAAGTTTTGAAAACAACCTTAATAACCATTATAACATGGGTTATTTAAAGTAATCTAAATATTAATTTATTAATACTATAACTAAATAGAATAATTATTAAACAATATTCAAATTACTTCAAATCATTTTATAATTACTTTATAATAATAATTAAAACTTCTTTTAATTAAAATTTTAACTATAAATTATTTAATTTAATGATTAATCAATCAAATAAAACTTTAAATACTAATATAACAAAATTAGTAAATCAACCATATAAGTATGGTTTTTCAACAAATATTGAGAAAGATATTATTGAAAAAGGTTTAAATCAAGATATTATTCGATTAATTTCACAAAAAAAACAAGAACCTGCTTTTATGCTAAATTTTCGTTTAAAAGCATATGAAAAATGGACCCAAATGTTTTCTCCAAAATGGGCCCAATTAAAATTTTCTGAAATTAATTATCAAGATATTATTTATTATTCTGCTCCAAAAGTTAAAAAAAAACTAAATAGTCTTGATGAGGTTGATCCTGAATTATTAAAAACTTTTGAAAAACTTGGTATTTCTTTAAACGAACAAAAACGTTTAACCAATGTTGCAGTGGATGTAGTTTTTGATAGCGTATCAATAGGAACAACTTTTAAAGAAGAACTTGCTGAACAAGGTATTATTTTTTGTTCAATTTCTGAAGCGGTTGTAAAATATCCTGAACTTGTTGAAAAATATCTAGGAACAGTCGTTCCGATTGGTGATAATTATTTTTCTGCTTTGAATTCAGCTGTATTTACGGATGGTTCATTTTGTTATATACCAAAAAATGTTACCTGTCCTTTAGATCTTTCAACGTATTTTAGAATTAACGATCAACAATCTGGACAATTTGAACGTACTTTGATTATTGCCGACGAAAATAGTAAAGTAAGTTACTTGGAAGGTTGTACTGCACCACAATATGATAATAATCAATTACATGCTGCAGTTGTTGAATTAATTGCTTTTGAAAATGCACAGATTAAATATTCAACAGTTCAAAATTGGTATACTGGAAATGATATAGGAGAGGGTGGTATTTATAATTTTGTAACCAAACGAGGTTTATGTGCTGGAAATAATTCTAAAATTTCTTGGACACAAGTTGAAACAGGCTCGAGTATTACTTGGAAATATCCGAGTTGTTTACTGGTTGGTGATAATTCAAAAGGTGAATTTTATTCAGTAGCTCTAACAAATAATTATCAACAAGCTGATACTGGTACAAAAATGATTCATGTTGGAAAAAAAAGTCGCAGTCGAATTGTTTCAAAAGGAATTTCAGCAGGACAATCAAAAAATACATATCGTGGTTTAGTAAATATTACAACTAAAGCAGTTGGAGCAAGAAATTACTCGCAATGTGATTCACTTTTAATTGGAAATTTATCAAATGCAAATACTTTTCCTATTATTTCAGTACAAAATTCAGTAAGTAAAGTAGAACATGAAGCTTCAACATCAAAAATTGGTGAGGAACAAATTTTTTATTTTTTACAACGTGGTATTTCAATAGAAAAAGCTATTGAATTAATGATTAGTGGTTTTTGTCGCGAAGTTTTTACAGAATTACCGTTAGAATTTGCTGCTGAAGCAGATCGTTTATTGAGTTTAAAATTAGAAGGAGGTGTTGGTTAATGAATAAAACTCTAATTTTAGAAGTTAAAGAATTAAAAGCCTGTATTAATCAAAATGAAATTTTAAAAAATTTAAATTTAAAAATTCATAAAGGAGAAATTCATGCTATTATGGGTCCAAATGGATCAGGTAAAAGTACGTTTTCAAAAGTTTTAGCAGGACATCCGGCTTATAATGTAATGGATGGCCAAATTTTATTTAAAGGAATAAATATTTTAGATTTAGATCCTGAAGATCGTTCTCATCTAGGTATATTTTTAGCTTTTCAATATCCAATTGAAATTCCTGGGGTAAGCAATGAAGATTTTTTACGTTTGGCCTATAATGCGAAACAAAAAGCAAAAAATGAACCCGAAGTAGATCCTTTAGAATTTTTAATGATAATAAATGAAAAATTAAAACTTGTTGATATGTCTTCAACATTTTTAAGTCGAAATGTCAATGAAGGATTTTCCGGTGGAGAAAAAAAGCGTAATGAAATTTTACAAATGATTCTTTTAGATTCAGAATTATCTATTTTAGATGAAACAGATTCTGGGTTAGATATTGATGCTTTAAAAATTATTTCTAATGGAATTAATACATTTATGAGTAACAATAAAGCGATTATTCTAATTACACATTATCAACGTTTACTTGATTATATAAAACCAGATTTTGTTCATGTGATGCAAAATGGTAAAATTATCAAAACAGGGACTGCTGATTTAGCAAAAGAATTAGAACTTAAAGGATATGAATGGTTAAAATAGAGTTTTTTTATAAAAATAAACCCAAAATTCAATAAAGTTAAGTATAATTGTAAATGTTCCTGTATATTTTTTAATATTGGGTAATTTACTAAATTAGTTAAATTTTATGTACCCAGATAATTATTATTCAAGTACGTTTACACTATTAGCGGAGGCAGAAGTTGGAAAACATTTTTACTGGAATCTTGCTGGCTTTTTAGTTCATGGACAAGTTTTACTTGTTATTTGGTTTGTTGTGGCTATTTTGCTTATTTTTTCTTTTTTAGGGACTAGTAATGCAAAACGAATACCACATAGTTGGCAAAATTTTATGGAGTCTGCTATTGATTTTGTTGCAGATATTGCTAGAAATCAAATAGGTGAAAGTTTTTATAGAGAATGGGTACCATTTATTGGGACGTTGTTTTTATTTATTTTTGGCTCAAACTGGGCAGGTGCTATTATTCCATGGAAGCTCATTGAGCTTCCTGAAGGTGAATTAGCGGCACCAACAAATGACATTAATACAACGGTTGCACTAGCTTTATTGACATCTTTTGCTTATTTTTATGCAGGTTTAAGTAAAAAAGGGTTGGGTTACTTTAAACGTTATGTTCAACCAATTCCACTTCTTCTACCAATTAATATTTTAGAAGATTTTACAAAACCATTATCTTTAAGTTTCCGATTATTCGGAAATGTATTAGCGGATGAGTTAACAATTACTGTATTAACAGCTTTAGTCCCTTTAGTTATTCCATTACCAATTATGCTATTAGGTCTTTTTGCTGGTTCAGTACAAGCTTTAATTTTTTCAACATTAGCCGCTGCATATATCGCAGAAGCTCTTGAATAAATTAAAACTCTTCTATATTTTTCTAAAATTTTATTTATATTCACATTTATTTATTAAGATTTATTATGGATTCTATTATTTCTGCTGCTTCTGTTATAGCTGCTGGTTTATCTATTGGTTTAGCTGCAATTGGTCCTGGTATTGGTCAAGGTAATGCTGCTGGTCAAGCTGTTGAAGGGATTGCTCGTCAACCTGAAGCAGAAAACAAAATTCGTGGTACTTTATTATTAAGTTTAGCTTTCATGGAAGCTTTAACAATTTATGGATTAGTAGTAGCATTAGCATTATTATTTGCTAACCCATTTAATAATTAGTTTAATATCTATAAAATAAATAGATCAATATTCATATTGATCTATTCAAAATTTTTAATTCTATAGTAAAACATATAGATTTTATATGGTTAGTCTTTCAATATTAATTTCAAGTTCTGAAGTAAGTGGTCCTGGCGGATTATTTGATTTTAATGCAACTTTACCGTTAGTAGCCATACAATTCGTTCTATTAATGCTGATTCTTAATACCATTCTATACAGTCCGTTATTGACGGTGATTGAAGAACGTAAAGAATATATTTTAGGAAATCTTGCTAAAGCATCTGAAATTTTAGCACAAGCAAACGAATTAACAACTAAATACGAACAAGAATTAAATAATGTCCGTAAAGAAGCACAATTAGAAATTACAAATTCACAAAAAATTCATAAGGAAATTTTAGAAATAGAATTAAATATTTCTCAAAAATATATTGATAATTTATTAGATACTATTACAAAAGATCTTTTAGACAAGAAGAATACTGCACTTAATAGTTTAGACAGAATTGTTCAGTCTTTATGTACAGAAATTGAAACCCGATTATCAATTTAAATTTTTTGTTAATTGTAATTTTCCTTTTTATAAGCAAACAGTTTATATACAAAGTTTAAAACATGGAAAATTTTGATCAAATATTTACATTAGTTGCTGAACACGAAGGTATTGGGTTAAATCTTGATATTTTAGAAACTGGGCTAATTAATATTCTTGCTGTAATCGCAATTTTAGTTTATACCGGTAAAGATTTTTTAGGATCATTACTTGAAGAACGCAAAACAACAATTGTCCAAAGCGTTCAAGATGCTGAAGATCGTTTAAATCAGGCAAATCGAAGGTTAAGTGATGCCCAAAAACAATTAAGTCAAGCTAATGTAGTTATTAATGAAATAAAAAATGAAACAATATCAGCAAAAAAAGTTTTACTTGAAGCTGATGCTTACCAATCAAAAAAGGATTTATCAATCCGCTTTAGTCGTGCCTTGGCAACTTTCCGTTCTAAAGAACGACAAATTTTTTTAGAAGTTAAGCAACAAATCATTTTATTAGTTCTAAAACGAACTGTAACACGTGCTCAAGAAACTTTTGGGAAAAAAGATCGTGCAACAGCTTTAATTAATGAAACTATTGATAAATTAAAAGGAGATTTATTATGAGTAAAAATCCTTTAGCTGCAAAAGTTGCAATTCCATATGCACGTGCATTATACGATTTTTCAGTTGAACAAAATTTAATGCATCAAATTACAGCTGATTTCCAAAATTTAGAAGTTTTTTTAGAAGAAACTCCTGATTTAATAAATTATTTAAATAATCCTCTAATTGGTACAAACCAAAAACAAGAATTATTAGATAAAACATTAAAAAATCAACTAAATAAAGAAACCTTTAAATTTTTAAGTATATTAGTAACACGTGATAGAATTAATTTATTAAAACCTATAATTAAGAGTTATTTAAATTTAGTTTATGACTTAGCTTCAATCAAAATGGTTGAAGTGTCTACAGCGTTTGCATTTACAAATTTGCAAAAAAATACTTTAATTAAAAAATTAAAAGAATTAACAAATGCACGTGAAATTCGCTTAATTATTAATGTTGACTCCAGCCTAATTGGTGGATTTTTAATTAAAACAAACTCAAAAGTAGTAGATTTCACAATTAAAAATCAATTACAGAGGTTAGCAAAACATTTAGATACAATTCTAGAAATTTAAAAATAATTAAAATCTTTTATTAACTTTTTACCTTAAAAATAATACAATGATAAATATTCGTCCAGACGAAATTAGTAGTATTATCCGTGAACAAATTGAAAAGTATGATCAAGATGTTAAAGTAGATAACATTGGTACTGTGTTACAAGTAGGCGACGGTATTGCTCGCGTATATGGTCTTGATCAAGTTATGAGTGGTGAACTTTTAGAATTTGAAGATAAAACAGTTGGTATTGCACTTAACTTAGAGAACGATAATGTTGGTGTAGTATTAATGGGAACAGGTCGTCAAATTTTAGAAGGTGGAACAGTAAAAGCTACCGGAAAAATTGCTCAAATTCCTGTAGGTGAAAATTTTTTAGGGCGTGTTGTGAATCCGTTAGGTACTCCAATTGATGGAAAAGGAGACATTCAAACTTCAGAGAGTCGTCTTGTAGAAGCAATGGCACCTGGAATCATTAGTCGTAAATCTGTTTGTGAACCTTTGCAAACAGGTATTACATCAATTGATGCCATGATACCGATTGGGAGAGGTCAACGAGAATTAATTATTGGTGATCGCCAAACAGGAAAAACTTCAATTGCTGTAGATACAATAATTAATCAACAAACTGAAAATGTAATTTGTGTTTATGTCGGAGTTGGTCAAAAAGCTTCAACAGTTGCTCAAGTTGTTAATGTACTAGAAGAAAAAGGTGCAATGTCTTATACAATTATTGTATCTGCAAGTGCAAATGATCCAGCAACATTACAATATATTGCTCCATATGCAGGTGCAGCATTAGCAGAATACTTTATGTATAATGGTAAAGCAACATTAGTTGTATATGATGATTTAACAAAACAAGCAATGGCATATCGTCAAATGTCATTATTATTACGTCGACCTCCGGGACGAGAAGCATATCCTGGTGATGTTTTCTATTTACATTCACGTTTATTAGAACGTGCTGCTAAATTAAGTGATGCATTAGGTGGGGGTAGTATGACAGCTTTACCTATTATTGAAACACAAGCAAGTGATGTTTCAGCATATATTCCTACTAATGTAATTTCAATTACAGATGGTCAAATTTTCTTATCAAATGACTTATTTAATTCAGGTATTCGACCAGCTATTAATGTAGGGATTTCAGTATCACGTGTTGGTTCTGCCGCTCAAACAAAAGCTATGAAAAAGGTTGCGGGTAAATTAAAATTAGAATTAGCTCAATTCGCTGAATTAGAAGCGTTTTCACAATTTGCCTCAGATTTAGATGAAGCGACACAAAAACAACTAGCTCGAGGTACTCGTTTACGAGAGTTATTAAAACAACCTCAAAATTCACCTTTATCTGTTGCTGAACAAGTTGCGTTAATTTATACTGGTATTAATGGTAAATTAGATGATTTGTCTGTTGCGGATGTGAAAAATTATTGTGCAAGTTTACTAACATATTTAAAAACATCTAAAAAAGCATATTTAGATATTGTAACGTCAACAAATCAATTTACTGAAGAAGCAGAAAAAGCTTTAAATGAAGCTATTGAAGAATCAAAAGTAGCTTTTGTCAAATAAAAAAAATTTAAGTTAATTAGAATTATTTTTAATTAACTTAAATTTTTTGTTAACGATTATTTTTTAGTATCAATTAAATAAATTTTTATTAAATTAAATAATTTTTTAAATCTTCACTTATAATGGTATTATAGCTAACTTTTTTCTAGTTTAGTTGTAAGAAAGTCAAAAACCTATTATTTAAAGATTTAAGGAATGAATTACTATGGCATTACCATGGTATCGTGTTCATACTGTTGTTTTAAATGACCCAGGTCGTTTAATTGCAGTTCATTTAATGCATACAGCGTTAGTTGCTGGTTGGGCTGGTTCAATGGCCTTATACGAACTTGCTGTTTTTGATCCATCAGATCCTGTATTAAATCCAATGTGGCGTCAAGGCATGTTCGTTATGCCATTTATGACTCGTCTAGGTATTACAGATTCGTGGGGTGGTTGGAGTATCACTGGAGAAAGTGTTTCGAATCCAGGTATTTGGAGTTTTGAAGGTGTTGCATTATCACATATTATTTTATCTGGTATGTGTTTCTTAGCAGCCATTTGGCATTGGGTATATTGGGATCTAGAATTATTCCGTGATCCTCGAACTGGTGAGCCTGCTCTAGATTTACCGAAAATTTTTGGTATTCATTTATTCTTATCAGGTTTACTTTGCTTTGGTTTTGGTGCTTTCCACGTAACAGGTTTATTTGGTCCTGGTATTTGGGTATCTGATGCCTATGGTATTACAGGAAAAGTACAACCAGTAGCTCCTGCATGGGGTGCTGATGGTTTTAATCCATTTAATCCTGGAGGAATTGCTGCACATCATATTGCTGCGGGTATTTTTGGTATTTTTGCAGGTATTTTCCATCTAACAGTACGTCCTCCACAACGCTTATATCGTGCATTACGAATGGGAAATATTGAAACAGTATTATCAAGTAGTATTTCTGCTGTTTTCTTTGCAGCATTTGTAACATCAGGAACTATGTGGTACGGTGCGGCTGCAACACCTATCGAATTATTTGGACCAACTCGTTATCAATGGGATAGTGGATATTTCCAACAAGAAATTGAACGTCAAGTTGAAACTTCTGTAAGTGAAGGTTTATCAGAAAGTCAAGCATGGTCACGTATTCCAGATAAATTAGCATTCTATGATTATATTGGAAACAATCCGGCTAAAGGAGGTTTATTCCGTGCTGGTCCTATGAATAAAGGTGATGGAATTGCTGAAGCTTGGTTAGGTCATCCGATTTTCCGTGATAAAGAAGGTCGAGAATTAACAGTACGTCGAATGCCAGCCTTTTTTGAAACATTCCCAGTTATTTTAGTAGATAAAGATGGAATTATTCGAGCAGATATTCCGTTCCGTCGTGCTGAATCAAAATATAGTATTGAACAAGTAGGTGTTACTGTAGATTTTTATGGTGGTAAATTAAATGGTCAAACATTTAAAGATGCCCCAACTGTTAAGAAATTCGCTCGTAAAGCTCAATTAGGAGAAGTTTTTGAATTTGATCGCACAAGTTTAGAATCTGATGGTGTATTCCGTAGTAGTCCACGTGGTTGGTACACATACGGTCACGCTAACTTTGCCTTATTATTCTTCTTTGGACATTTATGGCATGGTGGTCGTACGATTTTCAGAGATGTATTCACTGGAATCGGTGCAGAAGTTACAGAACAAGTTGAATTTGGTGCTTTCCAAAAACTTGGAGATAAATCAACGAAAAAACAAGGTGCTGTATAATATAGATGCTTTGTTTTTTTAATTTATTCAAATTTAAAGAGGATTAACTAATGGAAGCTTTAGTTTATACATTTTTACTTATTGGTACGTTAATGGTAATTTTCTTTGCAGTTTTCTTCAGAGAAACACCTCGAATTCTTCGTTAGAAAACCATATACTATATATGGTTTTATTTTTTTAATCTTCATGTTCTTCAAACGGATCACGAAGATTTTTTGATGCAGGGCCAAAAGCAGTAAAAATTGAATATGAGGTAATCCCTAAAAGTAAGCTTGATACAAAAATTATAAGAATAGTGGCTGTTTCCATACTGAATTTATATTATTTATAAATCAACACTTTATTATTATATAGCATTAATCAAAAATTATTTTCCGATTCCTTTATTTTTGAATAATATTTGAATAATAAACGAAATATAAGATACGCCATTTAATTTTTAACAAAGTTACTTTTTTACAGCAATTCATTTTTTAAAGTTGGGGGTGATTAATTAAGATTACTCTGATTAGTTTCATTTTTTGAAACTAAAACGTAAGATTCGCATCGAAAGTTTAACAATTAAAAATATCTTCTTAATTATAAAGTTGGAATTGGGGAAACTTATTTATTAAAACTATAAAATTTTTTTATGGCATTAAGAACAAGATTAGGTGAAATTTTACGCCCATTAAATGCGGAATATGGAAAAGTTGCTCCTGGTTGGGGTACAACACCAATTATGGGAATTGTAATGTTAGCTTTTTTAATATTTTTAGTAATTATATTACAAATTTATAATTCATCATTAATTATTGAAAATGTTGATGTAGATTGGGCAAATGGTATTGTATAAATTTATTTTAACCTAAAAGAGAAACGATTTTCTCCTTTAGGTTATTAAACTCTTAATTAATTCTAAAATATAGATATGGATATTATTAGTCTAGGCTGGGCTGGTTTAATGACAATGTTTACTTTTTCGTTAGCATTAGTTGTTTGGGCCAGAAATGGTTTTTAGTACATAAAACCCTACAATAATTTAAATTTTTAAACATTATGGCATTAATTCTTAAAATTTTTCCATATGCAAGTCCAGAAATTGTCACTGCTGCAGCAACATGTTTCTTTATGACATTATTTGGTCTTTCATTAGGATTTGCACTTTTAAAAGTTCAAGGTGAATAATTATTATTTAATAATAATATAATATTATATTATTATTAAATATTTTTCTGATGATTTTTTAGTTAATTTTATATTAAAAATATAAACCTAACATGTCTGGAAAAAATCGATTAATTTCAATAATAAATCCGGCAGTAAACGTCATCCATATTGTTAAAAGAACCGGAGCTGTTGATAAATATTTTTGAAAGTTTTTCATAAAACTAAATTAAATTGTAAGTTAAGTTAAATAAATACTAACATTAACGTGGAGAAATAGTTACTTCTTCATCTAATGCAATTAAATCACCACTAATTAATTCTTGCCATGCCGAAATTGGCCAAATATAACCTGTTGTCATAATTTTTAATGCTAACGGAACATTTATAATAATTTCGCTTTCCGCAGGATTCTTTGTAGTACTTACAGCTCTAATATATTTACGTCCTACCCAGCCAATCCAACCAGATATATAAATAAACCCAAATCCTGGTAATATAAATTCAGCTGCATGACTCCATCGCCCATCGGCAATTAAATGTGGTAAACCATCAGTCCCACATAATAAATCTGATCTACTATATTTATCAAATCTGGCTTGTGTACGTTGGATTTGTTGTTCTAAAGCTAAAGCTGGAGGTGTACCACTCTCATAATTAGCCATACGTTGTTCTAATTTTTTAATACTTGCTTTTTGACGTTTAGCAAAAGCAGGCGATTCACTACATTTTGTTAATCCCCCAATATCAGCTAATGCAACTGTTGGAGTTAAAGAAATTAAAATTGCTACTAGTACAGTTAAGATGTTAAAACGTTTCATTAATCTAAAGTAAACAAAATTTAAAAGTTTTTGGTTAGTAAAAAATTTCTTAATTATAACAGTATTAATATATATGATACTCTAGTTTTAAATAAAATTTTTTTTATTTTAAAATTTTTTTATTTTCGAAGGGTCTATTATTAATATATACAATATACATTTTAAAGTTATGGTTTTATTATTATAATGTTGTTATATAAATTTATAATTGAAATCTGATTATTTATTTGTGTTTATTGTGTTTATATTTTTTTTAACTTTAATTACTTTTTTTTAATCGAATTTTTTAATATAAAACATATTGAACCTAATTCAAAATGGGAAAACTTATTTATGTACAGTTTACTACAACTTTTTCTTTTATCAATAAGTATTGATCAGGAAACTCTTTTAAATTTTTTTGGTTTAGATAATCCTAATTTATATTTAAATTCTACTTTTAATGAAATTTTTATTTCTAATGAAATTTCATCAAATACACTTAAACTTATTTTTCAAGGTTTACTAGAACGCTATCAATATGGTCTGGGTTTAGTTGATATTGAAAATATTCTTCTTTTCATTACTTTTGTTAGATTTATTATTCTTTCAAGTCGTTATAACATAAAAACGGCTTTTTATATATCCTGTATAAGTTTGTTTGCAGGATTTCTATGGTATACCCATTTAAAAGATTTAATTGGTTGGTATGGTGATATGATAAGTTATAATCGCTTAACAAGTCGCTATTTAGATGATATGTTAACTGAAACATATATTGAAGACACAAACAATCAGAAAATTCTTTATTTGGAATTTATTAATCAAAATCCTTTAAACTTTTTAAAATCTTCATTAGTTTACGCAAGTGAAAGAAATGGTTATAGAATTGACCCTCTTTCAATGATTATTTCAACGTTTCCCATATCAATAAAATCTCAATTTATTAATGGTTATTATTCTCTTTATAATAATATTCTACCAAATATTTGGAAATTCGTGGGCGAACAATTACAAGAAATTACACCTTTACTACTATATGTTTTTATAGTTCGAATAAACAAAAAATATTGTCCGTATTTAATTCGTTGGCACTGGACATATTTGATCGTCTCAAGTTTGTTTGAAGGAGAACTTATTCGAATAATGTACCGTTTATATACTTATGATAGTATGATCTTAATTCCCTCTGAACGATTTGATGAGTCAACATTTTTACAACCAATTTTTATGTTAATAATTACAACTCATTATTTCCTTGTTTGTTTAGGATTATTACATGCAGCATGTGGTCAATATTTTTATATACCGTTTTTAACGGAAAATACTGAAATTCATATAGGAAAACGACCTCAAAATAGTATTTATAGTGGAGGTTACACGGCATGGCAAGATGGAGGTTCAAAACAACTCAATATATTTATTAAAAATAATCGATCATTGAAAATTCCTAGATTATGGTGGGGATGGTTTGGAAAACAGGCGTCTTTAAATACTTTGACTGAACTAAAATTTCAAAAGCGGCAAAAAAGTCGTTTAAAAAAATCTTTATTTACTCGTTGGAAAAAAGTGTTTATACAACTTAAACAATGGATTTTAAATCGTTAAGCATTAAATGAAATTTGTTTTTCATTTAACATATGAGAAATTTCTTAAATAAAATAAATGAAACCTATTTTATTTAAGAAATTTCTTATTTTTTTCGGTTTAAGTTTTTAATTTTTTATAATGATGAACCTAATCCTGAATATGAACCATAGAAAAATAAACTAAGCATTGTTATTACAGCTAATCCGCCAACTAGACCCACAAGCCATAATGGAATTCTGCCAGTATTTGTCATCTAAAAACTCCTAATTTAAAAAATTAATTGAAGAAATAACTTGAGAATAAAACAGCTAAAACAAAAATTAATAGAAGTCCCCAGTACAGAGATGTTCGATTTAATTCGACTGCTTGTTTATTTGGATTTGGACCTGTCATATATTTTACCTCTTTTATATATTTATAATTTATCGTTGAATAAATTGCATTGCAGTGATTCCGCCTAAAAAAAAGACAGTTGGAATTGCTAATCCATGAATTGCTAACCAACGGAAAGTAAAAATTGGATATGCTACAGGCTGATTAATATTATTTGTCATATATGATACCTCGTAATAAATTATAAACCTTTGGTTAAATCTTCTAATTCTTGTTTTGCACTGAATCGATCATTTACTAACGGTACTTGTTGACGATCTTGTGTAAAGTATTCATTTGGACGCGGTGTACCAAAAACATCATATGCTAAACCTGTACTAATAAATAACCATCCTGATACAAAAAGTGACGGAATAGTAATACTATGAATAATCCAGTACCGTACACTTGTAATAATATCCGAAAACGGACGTTCACCAGTAGATCCACCAGACATAATTATATTTTCTCCTATAAAAAAATGATTGTTGCTCATTCAAAAATTTAAAAAGCGGGCAGGGGGAATCGAACCCCCATCATTAGCTTGGAAGGCTAAGGTTTTACCACTAAACTATGCCCGCATAAAACAATTATAGAATTATGCGGGTATAAAAAGCAATAAAATTTTTATAAATTTTCTAATTTTAAATCTAAAAATTTTGCTAATTCTGCAGCCTGCTTTTCTAAATTTGAAATTGAATTTGGTTGTTGAACTGGAGTTAATGGAATTTTCCGTTCATCTTTTAAACATAAATAAATAGTTCGTTGGGGATTTAAGCCTTCTGAAATTTTTATACCAATTGATTTAATACTTGTTAAAGAGTATGTTAATAAAATTTCACGATTTTTACCTGGAAAACCTTTTCGTACAATTTTTACAAGATTTTCAAGTTTGTTATATTCATTATAACCACTTCCAATATCCCAGAAAATTGTTGCACTAATATAAAGACTTAAAGATAGACTTAAAGCCCCATAAAACATCATAACAATACCTTGAGGAATAAATACTAATTCGGTAGGATTAGCAAAAGGCAATAAATTTATTTTGAAAAAGCTTGATAAACCTGCTAGTAAGAAGCTTAAACCCCCAATTGTTAAAAAAAGACTCCAAAAATAATTACTAAAACGTCTAGATCCAACAATTTTATCTTGCCGAATGTTCTCTTGCATATTTGAAATCCAATTAAATTTTAAATTAATTTAATTGACTTTAATCCTAAAAATAAACCTGAAGCAACCGCAAAAGAAAAGCCTACTAATAAAATATAATCGATAGCAACTGTCATAAAATCTTTATTATAAAAATGAAGTTTATAAATTTTTTTTTCTATATTAGTATATATTATATAATAATCTATATAAAAATTTTGGTTGCTAAAAATTTTCGTTAAATTTTTACATACCGTAGATTATTTAAACAATTTTATTATTAATTTCATTAAATTTTCAATTAAATTTATGGCTAATTTTATTAAACCTTATAATGATGATCCATTTGTAGGACATTTAGCAACTCCAATTACATCATCTGCTGTAACAAGATCATTATTAAAAAACTTACCAGCGTATCGATTTGGTTTAACTCCATTATTACGCGGCTTAGAAATTGGGTTAGCCCATGGGTATTTTTTAATCGGACCTTTTTTTAAATTAGGTCCTTTAAGAAATTCTGAAATTGCTTTATTTGCTGGATTCCTTTCAACAATTGGTTTAATTCTTATATTAACATTAGGCTTAACTATTTATGGGGCTGTTGTTTTTAAAGAAGAAAAAGTAGTGAATTCAGTTAACATCAACAATCTTCAAACAAAAAAAGCTTGGGACCAATTTAAAGGCGGGTTTTTTGTTGGAGCTTGTGGGAGCGCTGGGTTTGCATTAATTTGTTTATCAAGTATTCCACAAAGTATACTATAAATTAGTTTACCTTATTAATTTTTTTTCTATACTAAATTGAGATAAGTTCAATTTAGTATATAATCTATATAAACAAATTTATTAAAATTTATTATGAACATATTAACAACGACACCTGTTAACTTACAAGAAGAGTATGAAAAAACTGAAATAGCTAAAATTTTAAATATTTTAGATGAAGAATTAGTTGGATTAATTCCGGTGAAAACACGTATTCGTGAAATAGCAGCTTTATTACTAATTGATAAATTAAGAAAAAATTTAGGTATTACTGCTGGAAGTCCTGGTTTGCACATGTCTTTTACTGGAAGTCCAGGAACCGGAAAAACAACTGTAGGTTTAAAAATGGCCGATATTTTATATCAATTAGGATATGTGCAAAAAGGTCATTTATTAACCGTAACGCGTGATGATTTAGTCGGTCAATATATTGGTCACACTGCTCCAAAAACAAAAGAAGTTTTAAAAAAAGCAATGGGTGGTGTTTTATTTATAGATGAAGCTTATTATTTATATAAACCCGATAATGAAAGAGATTATGGTGCCGAAGCCATTGAAATTTTATTACAAGTAATGGAAAATCAACGTGATGAATTAGTTGTTATCTTAGCGGGCTATAAAGAGCCTATGGATAAATTCTATGAATCAAATCCAGGTTTATCTTCACGAATTGCAAATCATATAGATTTTCCGGATTACACTGTAGAAGAACTATTACAAATTTCAAAATTAATGCTTGAAGAACAACAGTATCAATTAACTCCAGATGCAGAAGTTGCTTTAACAGAATATATTAAACGTCGGAAACAAAAACCATTATTTGCTAATGCTCGTAGTGTTAAAAATGCGTTAGATCGTGCCCGCATGCGACAAGCCAATCGAATTTTTGACAGCCGAGGACAAGTTTTAACAAAAAAAGAATTAGTAAATATTGAAGCACAAGACATTTTACAAAGTACTATTTTTGATTAAACGTTTCTTCAAATTAATTTGAATTATTATTATGAGTTTACTAGTTATTGGTGGAACGGGGACGTTAGGACGACAAATTGTTTTACAAGCATTAACGAAAGGTTATCCAGTTCGCTGTCTTGTACGTAATTTTCGTAGAGCAAATTTCTTAAAAGAGTGGGGTGCAGAATTAGTTTATGGTGACTTAAGTATTCCTGAAACTATACCTCCTTGTTTACTTGGCATTACAGCCGTTATTGATGCATCAACAAGTCGCCCTTCTGATAAAGATGATTTAAAAACAGTTGATTGGAATGGAAAGTTAGCTTTAATTGAATCGGCAAAAGCAGCAAAGGTAAAACGTTTTATTTTTTGTTCAACTCAAAATTTAGAACAATTTTCTAATATTCCATTAATGGAAATGAAACAAGGGATTGAAATTCAATTAAAAAAATCTCAAGTTCCCTACACAATTTTCAGGTTAACAGGTTTTTATCAAGGGTTAATTGAACAATATGCAATTCCAATTTTAGAAAATTTACCGATTTGGATAACAAATGAAAAAACATGTGTTTCTTATATGGATACGCAAGACATAGCAAAGTTTTGTTTAAGGTCATTACAATTACCGCAAACAATAAATAAAACTTTCTTTTTAGGCGGTCCTAAAGGTTGGATTTCGTCAGAAATTATTAGTCTTTGCGAGCAATTAGCTGGTCAAACAGCACAAGTAAATTTAATTCCGGTTTTTCTACTTAAATTTATAAGTCAATTTTTTGGGTTTTTTGAATGGGGTCAAAATATAAGTGATCGATTAGCTTTTGCCGAAATATTAAATGTTGAAAATAATTTTTCTAAATCAACATTTGAACTTTATAAAATATTTAAAATTGATTCGAGTGAAGTCGTACAATTAGATGATTATTTCTTAGAATATTTTATTCGTTTATTAAAACGATTAAGAGATATTAATTTTGAGGATGTTCAAAAACAAAAAAATTTAGTTATTTAATCCTTTAAATAATTAAATTTTTATTTTTAATTCCATCAATACTTTAATTTATTTTTCATATGAATTATGCAACCCTTTTAATTAAGATTATGACTAATCCAGAACAAAGTTTCTTTGAGAATCAGATTAGTGCTACGGAATTCGTTGGAAAGTTTTACCAGTACCGAAAAAGTTCTGATACATTATGTAAAATTTCTGTTTGGGGTAATTTAGCATATGATCTTGTTCGTTATTATCAAGTGAATGATTATTTAATTATTGAAGGTTATCTTTTAAATACGACTTACACTTCCGAAGATTTAAATATTAAAACAAGTATTGAAATTATCGCTAATAAAGTTTATCCATTTGCATTAACAAAAAAAAATTAACTTTTTTTCAATTAAATTATTCAGAATTCTTATATTTTAGTATAATTAATAATATTAAACATAGTTCCTAGGAAAAATTGCATGTTAACTTTAAAAATTTTAGTTTATACAACTGTAATCTTTTTTGTTTCGTTATTTATATTTGGTTTTCTTTCAAGTGATCCTTCAAGAAACCCAAACCGAAAAGATCTTGAGTAATAAAAATATAAATCGATTCTATATGAATCGATTTAATAATAGTATAATTAAAAAATTTTATATTTTGTTTTAAAATGACGTAAGTGAGTTACCCCCAAGGGAATTCGAATCCCTGTCTGCTCCGTGAAAGGGAGCTGTCCTAGGCCTCTAGACGATGGGGGCAAGTTATTTTTTTATAAGTAATTAGCTAGAAAGCGGGCAACGCGATTCGAACGCGCGACATCAACCTTGGCAAGGTTGCGCTCTACCACTGAGCTATGCCCGCAATAAAACTTCAATGTTTTACTAACTAGTAACTACTACGTAATATTATATAGTCTACTGTCATGTTTGTCAATAGATTAATCGATAGAAATTATAGTAAAAACTATAATTTCTATTTTTACTAAATTGATGATGAAATACCGTCAGCCGCGGCAATTACAATTACAAGAAAAACCCAAATCTGGAAAAAGCGATTAAATTTTCCTTTTGCAATTTCCCATTCGCCTGGCGTAGCTAAAGCTACAGGAACTGTTACAACTAAACCTAATGAAATTAAAACTAGTAAAGCTACTAATAAAGTTATCATATCTATATCTATTTAAAAAAATTTTTATATTGATGCTGGAAAGATTGTGAATATTAAAGATTGCCTTTTTTTAAGGCTAATAATACAATTACTGCTGGACCTGCTAACATAATAACAGCTGTTGATATTAGCTGACCTATAACTTGCCAATTAATCATTTTTCAAATCCTTAATTTATAAATTTTTATTAAAATTTTAAATAACAAAATAACTTATAATGTTAATTGTAATTTTAGTTTAAAATTTATAAAGTAAATATATTATTTTCAATAATATTTTATTTATTAGCTAATCTTAGTATCTATTTTAAATTTTTTATATAAAAAGTTTAATTTTTTTGTTAATATGTGTTAATATATTATTAGGGTTGCTAACTCAATGGTAGAGTACTCGGCTTTTAACCGATTTGTTCTGGGTTCGAGTCCCAGGTAACCCAAACTATAATTTTCAATTTTTTATATTTGAAAGAAAAAAAATTGTATTTTTTGTTCAATTTTAAATTGAACAAAAAATATATAAGCAATAAAAATAGTTTAGTCAATTGGTCGCATTGATAAAACTGGTTCATTTGCACGGTTGATACCTTTTTCAAAACCAGCAGCAGCAGCACGTGCTCGACCTGAATGCCACCAATGTCCTACTAAGAAGAAGAATGCTAAGAAGAAATGTGAACAACATAACCATGAACGAGGTGATACATAGTTTACCGAATTGATTTCTGTTGCTACTCCACCTACTGAATTTAATGATCCTAAAGGAGCATGTGTCATATATTCAGCAGCACGACGTTCTTGCCATGGTTGAATATCATTTTTAATTTTATTAATATCTAAACCATTTGGACCACGTAATGGTTCTACCCATGGAGCTCGTAAATCCCAGAAACGCATGGTTTCACCCCCAAATATGATTTCGCCACTTGGAGAACGCATTAAGTATTTACCTAATCCAGTAGGACCTTGTGCTGATGACACATTCGCACCTAAGCGTTGATCTCGTACTAAAAAAGTAAATGCTTGTGCTTGAGAAGCTTCCGGGCCTGTTGGGCCGTATAATTCACTTGGATATGCAGTATTGTTATACCATGAGTATAACGCTGCTGTGAAACCCATTAATGAAATCGCAGCTAAACTATATGATAAATAAGCTTCACCTGACCATACAAATGCACGGCGAGCCCATGCAAATGGCTTAGTAAAAATGTGCCAAATACCACCAGTAATACATAAGATACCTACCCAAATGTGACCACCGATAACATCTTCCATATTATTTACAGAAACAACCCATCCGTCACCACCAAATGGAGACCGGAATACATAACCAAAAATTACAATAGGATTTAATGTTGGAGTTGTTATATAGCGTACATCACCACCACCAGGTGCCCATGTATCGTAAACACCACCTAAATACATTGCTTTGATCACTAATAAAAATGATCCTAATCCTAGTAAACATAAATGAATACCTAAAATTGTTGTCATTTTATTTTTATCACGCCAGTCATAACCAAAGAATGGGAATGATTCTTCTAATGTATCTGGTCCTAATAATGAATGATAAATACCACCAAATCCTAAAATTGCTGATGAAATTAAATGAATAACACCTACAGCAAAATAAGGAACCGTTGATGTTATTTCACCACCTGGTCCAATACCATAACCTAATGTCGCTAAATGTTGGATTAAAATGAAACCTTGTTCATAAGTTGGTTTTTCAGGTACGAAATGTGATACTTCGAATAGTACCATCGCACCCGCCCAAAATACCATTAAACCTGCATGTGCTACATGAGCACCTAATAATTTACCTGATACATTAATTAAACGTGCGTTTCCACTCCACCAAGCGAAACCTGTTGATTCAATGTCGCGGCCTGCAATACTACTATTAAAGGGCGTTTCCACGTGGTAATACCTCCTCAGGGAATACAAAGTTTTCATGAGGTTGATCTTGCGCAGCCATCCACGCACGAATACCTTCATCTAATAAATGATTTTTTGTGTAGAATGTTTCAAATTCTGGATCTTCTGCAGCACGTAACTCTTGTGAAACAAAATCATAAGCACGTAAATTTAAAGCTAAACCTACAATACCAATTGAACTTGTCCATAAACCTGTTACAGGTACAAACAGCATGAAGAAATGTAACCAACGTTTATTTGAAAAAGCTACACCAAAAATTTGTGACCAGAAACGATTCGCTGTTACCATTGAATATGTTTCTTCTGATTGTGTTGGTGTAAATGCACGGAATGTATTTGCAGCGTCACCATCTTCAAATAACGTATTTTCTACAGTTGCACCATGAATAGCACATAATAAAGCACCACCTAAAATACCTGCTACACCCATCATATGGAATGGATTTAATGTCCAATTATGGAAACCTTGTAAAAATAATAAGAAACGGAAAATTGCAGCAACACCGAAACTTGGAGCAAAGAACCAACTTGCTTGACCTAATGGATATAATAGGAAAACTGAAACGAATACCGCAATCGGACCTGAGAAGGCAATTGCGTTATATGGTCGAATACCTACTAAACGTGCAATTTCAAATTGACGTAAACAGAAACCAATTAAACCAAAAGCACCATGTAAAGCAACAAAAGTCCATAATCCACCAATTTGACACCAGCGAGTAAAGTCGCCTTGAGCTTCAGGACCCCATAATAGTAATAATGAATGTCCTACACTGTTAGCTGGCGTTGATACAGCAGCTGTTAAGAAATTACAGCCTTCTAAATACGAACTTGCTAAACCATGAGTATACCATGAAGTAACAAATGTAGTCCCTGTCATCCAACCACCCGCAGCTAGATATGCTGTTGGGAATAATAATAAACCTGACCAGCCAACAAAGACAAATCTATCTTTTTTTAACCAATCATCAACTAGATCAAATAAACCACGTTCTTGGTTTTGTCCAATAGCAATGGTCATATTTTTTAATCCTTAACTAAAATTATTTTATAAGTAAACCTTATTGTAAATTTTTACTTTTGTCTTATCAACTTATAACTACAATTATATATTAATAATTAAAGAAAATTTAATTTTCGAAAAACATTTTTTAGTTTTCACTACTCAAATTTTTAAAATTAAAGATCTCTTAACATTTTTATTAAAAATAAAAAATATTTAATTTCAAACAAATTAATAAGAATAAGAATTAATTTGTTTGAAATTATAAATATTCAATTACGCTATATCATCTGTTTGAATATATATAAAAAATAAGGCCATACTAAACGCAGGGAAGATTAACCCAACAATAGGAACTAAGATTGACGGTAAAAAAGCTGCTGTCATAAATTATTCTATTTAATTATTATTAAAAGATATATAGAAAAGTTATTACTATTAATTGTATATGAAAATAGGAAAGAATAAAAAAAATATCCGAAGATAAATCAAACTTTTCACAATTTTATAGTAGAATTAATAATATTAAATTTAATATATTTAATATTTTATAAATTACTATAGAGGTTTTAATTATGGAAAGTTTATTATTAGCTCGTTTACCAGAAGCTTATGTTGTATTTAGTCCAATTGTAGATATTTTACCTATTATTCCTGTCTTCTTTTTATTATTAGCTTTTGTTTGGCAAGCTGCAATTGGATTTAGATAAGTTAAAAATTACACTAAAAAATAATATTTTTAATTGTTTTTGGTTAATTAAAGTTTTCAATTTTAGTTCAAGAGTTGTAATGAATAGAAATATCAACTAATACTATAATATAAATTTCTAATATTAAGAATTAAACATAAATGGTAGAACCTTTATTATCTGGAATTGTTTTAGGAATGATCACTGTAAGTGCTTTTGGTTTATTTGTTGCTGCATACTTACAATATAATCGTGGTAAGCAGTTTGACTAAGTAGCATAAATAATACTTAAGTTAAACTTAAGTATTATTAAATGTTTATTTTAATGAAACTTTTGCACCAGCTTCTTCTAATTGTTTTTTTGCATCTTCAGCTGCTTCTTTTGTAACAGCGTCTTGAACCTGTTTAGGTGCTGATTCTACTAATTCTTTAGCTTCTTTTAGACCTAATCCTGTTAAACCACGAACAACTTTTAATACTGCTATTTTCTTATCACTTGGAACTTCATCTAACATTACAGTAAATTCTGTTTTTTCTTCCGCTTCTTCAGCTACTGCCGTCGGAGCCATTACAACTGCTCCACCTCCAACACTAGCCGATGCGTCAACACCAAATGTTTCTTCAATTTGACTTACTAGTTCTGCTGCTTCTAATAAAGTTAAAGTCTTTAATTCTTCAACGATTTGATTAATCTTATCTGACATAATATAAATTTTTAAGTAATTATTTTTGGTTTTAATTAAATATATTTAAATCTAATTGAATTGCTGGTCCCATACTAGTACAAATAAATATATTTTTAAAATATTTTCCTTTAACACCAGAAGGGCGATTCTGTTCAATTGATTGATATAAAGTTGTTAAATTTTCAATTAATTGTATATCACTAAAATTTGATTTTCCAAAACTAATGTGTACAACACCTGTTTTATCTGCTTTATATTCAAATTTTCCTTTTTTAAAATCAGCGATGGTTTCAACTAAATTTGTTGTTACAGTTCCTGATTTAGGAGATGGCATTAAACCTTTTGGTCCTAAAACTCTACCTAATTTAGCTAATTTTGGCATCATATCTGGAGTTGCGATTAATAAATCAAAATTAATATTTCCTTGACTAATTTGTTCAATTAATTCGTTACTCCCCACAATATCAGCACCACCATTTTGGGCTTCTATTATGTTATTTTCATTTGTTAAAACGGCAATTTTAATTGATTTGCCAATGCCATGTGGAAGTGTTACAGTCGTTCTTAATTGTTGATCCGCATATTTTGGATCAATATTTAAATTTGCATGTAATTCTACACTTTCTACAAATTTGGCAGTTGCTGTTTCTTTTAATATATTAATTGCTTCTTCTTTATTAGTAAAAACAATGTTTTTCGTTTTTGCTTGAGTCGCTTGATAGCGACGTGATCTTTTTCGCATAAAATTTCCTTATTAAAATTAGAACCTCTAGTTTTTAAATTAATCAATAACAGAAATGCCCATATTTCGAGCTGTTCCTTCAACAATTTTTATTGCACTAGTAAGTTTTGTTGTATTTAAATCTGGTAATTTAACGCTTGCAATTTCTTCTAATTGAGCCTTAGTAATCGAACCAACATTTATTCGATTTGGAGTTGCTGATCCTTTTTTAATTTTTGCGGCATTTGCTAATAAAACCGATGCTGGCGGAGTTTTCAATATAAAAGTGTAACTTCTATCTTCATATACAGAAATTTCTACTGGAATAATTAATCCAGCTTTATCATTGGTTCTTGCATTGTATTCTTTACAAAATGCAGCAATATTAACTCCGTGTTGTCCTAATGCTGGACCTACAGGTGGTGCGGGTGTTGCTTTTGCTGCCGGTAAAGCTAATTTTATTAAAGCTGTTACTTTTTTAGCCATATAGATTTGCTATAGTTTAAATTCAATTTATAATTTGAATAATTGTTAAACTAATCTTTGGTATTCATAAGATTTTGTTTTGATTGAAAGCTAAGATAATTTTTAAAATATCTAATTTATATCTTAAGTCCTTAAATACAGATCGCTTTTTCTTTAATAATTCTATCTAAAAAATATGAACCTCTTACATTTAAGAGAAACGCGTCCTGAAGGACTTGAACCCTCGACATCTAATTTTGGAGACTAGCGTTCTACCAACTGAACTAAGGACGCTTAACCTACATTTTAGTTATAATAGAAGAAAAAAGCAACATTTTAACTATCAACTATATTTAAATACATGTTTAATAATAGATCAAAACTAAAACCTTTAATAGTTGAAAAATATTTACCGCACAATTTTTTAGCTGAAAAAATTATTTTAAGCAGTTTATTGATTAGTTCTGAGGCAATTGAACTTACACTTCGTAACGTAAAAATTGAGACATTTTATTTCAAAAATCATCAAGAACTTTATAAAGCCATTTTAGAAATGTATAATAAAAAAATGGCGATTGATATTATTACATTAAATACGTTTTTACAGGATACAGGAAAACTTCCACAAATTGGAGGAACAAAAATTCTAATAGAATTAACTAATTATGTCCCAAATTTATTATATTTAGAAGATTACATTAAATTGATTCATGATAAATTTGTACGTCGTTCTCTAATTCGATTAGGTTATGAAATTATTAATTCAGCTTATATTACAAATATTTCTCTAGAATCGATTCTATCCAATTTAGAATCAGAGGTGTTTAATCTTACAAATGAAATTAAACTTGATAAGTTAACAAATAGTGCGGAGTTATTTTCAACAATCTTTTCTGAATTAAAACAAAAATCTTTAAATCCCTCTTTATCAGGTCTTTCATCCGGTTTCTTTGATTTAGATTCATTTACACAAGGTTTTCAAAAATCAGATTTAATTATTATTGCTGGTCGACCTTCAATGGGTAAAACGGCACTAGCATTAAACATTGCAATAAATGTTTTAAAAAGTTCGAAGTTACCAGTTTTATTCTTTAGCTTAGAAATGTCAAAAGAACAATTAACTTATCGAATGTTAACAAATGAGACAAATATTACTAATTTAAAATTAAAAACTGGAAATTTATATAAAAAGGATTGGGAAAGATTAAATTTAGTTATTCAAAATCTTGCACAATTACCTTTTTTTATAGACGATACCCCAACTCCTTCTATTCAAAATATTAAATCAAAGATTAAAAAAATTATTTTTGAGCAAAATCAAATAGGGTTAATTGTTATTGATTATTTACAATTAATGCAATATACAAAATTTAAAATTGAAAATAGAGCTCAAGAACTATCGCAAATTACTCGAGCTTTAAAAAATTTAGCCCGTGAATTCAAAGTTCCTATTATTGCGCTATCACAATTAAGTAGAAACGTTGAAAATCGATTGAATAAACGTCCAATTTTATCAGATTTACGTGAAAGTGGCTCGATTGAACAAGATGCTGATTTAGTGTTAATGTTGTATCGTGAAAATTACTATAATTCAACTTCAAGTAACAAACAAATAACAGATTTTGATGATGTTGAATTAATAATCGCAAAACATCGAAATGGACCAGTCGGTACAATCAATTTAATGTTTAATTCTAGTTGTACTAAATTTATTAATTGTGAGTAATTCTTTTAAATGCCCAGAACCAGATTCGAACTGGTGACACGAGGATCTTCAATCCACTGCTCTACCAACTGAGCTATCCGGGCTTAGTATGAATTATATAATTTGAAATAAAAAAAAGCAAGTATTTAGTATTAAGAAAAACATTGCTTTTTTTACTTCTCTATGTTACTATAGATATCGGGTATAGTTTTTAATAATCTGTTAAAGTTATTTATTTTGTCAGGATCGTGAGATAGCAGCATGAAATAAACATTAAAAGTTTGTATTAATACTATACCTTTACAAATTCTATTGTTATTTTAATTTTTTTTACTTTAAATTGTTTCATTATCATTAACTTTGATTATAATAAAAACTATAAATTATTTTGACAACAATATTAATTATGTTTTTTTTCTAAAAGCTGATACAATTAATACTGTAGTCAATCTTATTATTTTTAATTTAAAAAAACGGAATTAGAAATGACAGCTTCATTATCAAATTTTATTGCTAGTTTAATTGCAGGTGGCGTTGTAGTAGGTGTTATTGCAATTGCTTTAATTGTTATTAGTAAAAGTGATCGTATTTTACGATCTTAAATCAATTTATAAATATTTTATTTATAATAAATTAGATTTTTGAAACTTAATTATGATAAACATTGGTTTTGGTCCAAATATTTTATTAGGTTTAATCTTAGGATTTGGAGTTATATTATTATATTTTCTTCGAGTCGTTAAGCCCGAAGTAGCACGAGATGAAGATATCTTTTTTGCAACTATTGGATTACTTTATAGTTGTATTTTAATGGTTCATGGATGGCGACTAGATCCTATTTTATTATTTAGTCAAGTACTACTTATTGCATCTTTATTAGTTGCTGGCTGGGAAAATATTCGATTACGAGGTTTACTCGCAAATATGGCAAAACTAAAAAAAAGGGTCCAAAGTTCAAATTAGTGATTCTTTATATTCTTGGTTCCAGTTTTATAAATAAAATTTTAAAATTATGTTAAAAAAATATTCAAAATTTTGTGCGTTAATTTTTGTAGCCATTTTTAATATCTTTATTACAGCAGCTTTCGCTATTGATTTAGATGAAGCAACTCGTACTGTTGTAGTGGATAATGCAGGAAATACTACGGTTTTAACACCTGAACAAGTTAAGCGAGGAAAAAGATTATTTAATGCTACATGTGGTGCTTGTCACGTTGGTGGAATTACTAAAACTAATCCTAATGTAGGTTTAGATCCAGAAGCTTTAAGTTTAGCAACGCCTCGTCGCGATAATATTAGTGCATTAGTAGACTATATTAAAAATCCAACAACATATGATGGATTAGAATCTATTGCCGAAGTTCATCCAAGTATTAAGAGTGCAGATATCTATCCACGTATGCGTTCATTAACGGATGAAGATTTATATTCAATTGCTGGTCATATTATGTTATCACCAAAAATTGCAAGTGAAAAATGGGGTGGTGGAAAAATTTATTACTAAATTTCAGTAACTTTAATGGCGCTCAAATTTAATCAATTAAATTTGAGCGCCATTAAATAATATAATATACTATTTTTAATATGATGATTATATATTCTTAAGCATGTAGCTCAGTGGATAGAGCGTCAGATTCCGATTCTGAAAGTCGGGGGTTCGATTCCCTTCATGCTTATACATATATACCTACTTTAATTAGAAATCGTACAAATATAACAATTATTCATGGGACTGTTTTGGTTTTGACATTTAAATATTAAGTAAAGTATGAGGCAGGTCGAAGTAGGCTATCCTTCGTAAAAAACATACCACTTTATAATAAATGCTAACAATATAATTTCTTTTAATTTTAAACAGATTAATAAAAATTCGATGAATTCTTTATGCTTTGCTGTTTAATTTGTCTTTTACTTTGTTAATATAATTGACCCACTATAACTAGACTTTTCGTTTTTTTATAGTTTAGAATAGACTTTGTATGCTGTTCATGTTTGAACTATACCTGTGAATGAGTACTTTAATAAAATTTAAATGGACGTGGGTTCGATTCCCATCAGTTCCATATATTGCATTCGTGGCCGAGTGGTTGAAGGCACCGGACTCATAATCCGTTTTCCTCTGGAACATCACTGGTTCGAACCCAGTCGAATGCATTTAACAAATTTTTAATATTGTTTTTTTATAACTATAATTGTAATATTGATAATAATAATTTAGTTAAATATATATGTTTTATGGTGAAATTAGATAAACAACAAACCATTGAAAATTTACATAAACATTTTTTAAAAAAAGATTTACCTCTACTTTCAATTGGTGATAGTGTTAAAATTGGTGTAAAAATTGTTGAAGGAAATAAAGAACGTGTACAGTTTTATGAAGGTACGATTATTGCAAAAAAAAATAGTTCTATTAATACGACAATTACTGTACGAAAAGTGTTACAAGGGATTGGGATTGAACGAATTTTTTTAATTCATTCTCCTAAAGTAGATTCAATTGAAGTTTTACGTTCATCAAAAGTGCGTCGTTCAAAATTATATTATTTAAGAAATTTAAAAGGTAAAGCTAGTCGATTAAAACAAGCTTTTAATTAAAAAAAACTTTTTAAAATTAAAAAAAAACTTTATTTGTATTTCTATTACGTTGTATAATATTAAACAGTAAAGTAATAAGAGAATTTAATTTTCAATTTCTACTTTATAGTAATTTAAAATAAGGATTTATATGGCTACTTACAAAGTAACGTTATTAAGTGAAGAGCATGATATCAATACAACAATTGATTGTAATGACGATGTATTTGTTTTAGATGCTGCTGAAGATAATGGTATTGATTTACCATATTCATGTCGTGCGGGTGCATGTTCTACATGTGCAGGTAAAGTAACAGCAGGTAGTGTTGATCAATCAGAACAAACATTTTTAGATGATGATCAAGTTGCAGCAGGTTTTGTTTTAACTTGTATTGCTTATCCAAAATCAGATTGTACAATTTTAGTTCATCAAGAAGATGAGTTATATTAAATCAATTTATTAAAAGGGAATGACTTTTTAACGAAGTCATTCCTTTTTAACTTTTAGAAATTTAATTCAGCAGCTTGAACTTTTTCAAATTGTTTTTTCTTTAAAATTAATAAAACTTGTGTTAATAAAACACTAAAACAAAAAGCTAAATAACCTATAATACGTTCTGGTTTTTGTAATACAATTTCTGTTTCTTCTTGACCAAATCCACCTACATTTGGATCAATATTTAAAGGTTGATCTACTTTTACAATATCACCTTGTTTTACTATTAGCTTTAGTCCAGCAGGAACAATTTGTGACATTTTTGTACCGTCAGAACTAATAATAGTAATATTTGACTCATTTTTTTCTGTAGTTGTAATGTCAGAAATTTGACCTGTTTGAATAGCGCCAAATGTATTTATATTACTTTTTTCTCCTGTTGGATATACTTGTCCTCGTCCACGGTTCCCGCCAGCATACATTGGATATGTTAAATATTTAACATCATTATTTTTTGCTGGATCCGGTGCTACAACAGGAAATATTAATTCTTGGTGTGTTTTTCCAGCAATTGGACCCACTACTAAGATATTATCAAACTCTGTACTATATGGCGAAATAAAAACACCTTTATTTTTCTGTTTTACTTCTTCAGGAATTTGATTCTTTGCAGCCAACTTAAATCCTTTTGGTAAAATTACAATTCCACCAACATTTAAATCTACTTTTTGTCCATTTGCACCAAGTTGTTGTTTTGAAGTATCATATGGAACTTTAATTTCAACTTCAAATACTGAATTTGGAAGAACTGCTTGAGGAGCTTCTATTTCAATTGCTTTTTGGTTTAAATGGCAATTTGCACACGCTAATTTTCCATTTGCCGCTCGAGGATTTGAATAACCTTGTTGTGCAAATACAGGATAAGCTAATGAATTTTCAATAGTAACACTGAATACTGTTATAGCAATTGTTAAAGTAAATAAAAGACTTTTAAAAAACTTGTTAGTTGCCATGAATTAACTAATTAGTAAGTATATATATATTAATTTTTTATTAAAAGCAGGATTCCTACACCTGAAAAATATAGTAATAAGATTGCTGAAGATAACAATACTTGCGTTAAAGGATCAGTGGAAGGGGTTAAAATTGCTCCAATAATAGTTGAAACTAAAATTATGTAACGCCATGAATTTAACATTTGTTTCGCTGAAACAATATTTAATAACCCTAATAAAATTTGAAGAATAGGAATTTGAAAAGCTAACCCAGTACTATAAAAAAGTACCAGAATAAATTCAAAATATTGATCAAAAGACCAAAATGGTTCAATCACTTCATCACTGTAACTTAAAAAGAAATTTAAAGCAGCCGGAATTAAAGCATAATATGAAAAGGCTAATCCTAGACCAAAAAGACATAAAGAACTTAATAATAACGGTAAAATAATTTTTGTTTCTTTTTTTGTTAATCCAGGTAATAAAAATAAAATTAATTGACCAATTGCAAACGGGCTGCCAAATAAAATTCCTGTATAAAAAGAAATTTTGACTGTTGAGACAAAATATTCACCTGGCGATAGTTGAAAAAATTTTACATTACTTACAGGTAACTCCAAAATTTTCACTAAAAATTTAACTTCAGCAAAAGCAAAACAAGTCAAAATTAAAATTACCCAAAATATATGAAAAAGTCGTTGTCGTAATTCATCAATATGTTCAGAAAAAGGTAATTCTAGAATAGCAGTTTCATTTTGCTGAAATTTAAAATCAGAATTTGTAATCATTATAGTGGGGTTTCATATTATTAAAGTTTTTTTTTAGACTTTCTAATAGTTTTCAATACCTCAAAATCGATACATAACTGATTAAGTATATATATATATAAAACTAAATTAAACTAATTTAGTTTTATAATTTTTTATGATAGATAGTTAATTGCTTCTACCCGAGCCGTAGCTTTTTTTAATTCAATTGACGCATCAAGTTTAGCTTTACTAGTCTCTGCATTTTCAACAGCAACAGTAGCTTTTTCTAATTCTTGTGTAGCTTTATTTAACTCAACAGACGTAAGTTCTTCTACATCGTTTACAAGAACAGTTACTATATTACGGTCAATTTCAGCTAAACCTCCGCATAAAATAATAGGAGTCCATTTATTATCAAGTTTGATTCTTAATAAGCCTGTATCTAAAGCTGTAATTAAAGCAGCATGACCATCTAAGATACCTACTTGACCAGTTAACCCCGGTAAAACAACTTCATCAGCTGTTGTAGAACAGATTACTCTATCTGGAGTAAGTACACGAATATTTAGAACCATAGAATTATTACTCCTTTATTTTAGAGTTTCTGCTTTCGCAATCGCTTCGTCAATATCACCTACAAGATAAAAAGCTTGTTCTGGTAAATCATCTAATTCACCATTTAAGATCATTTTAAAACCTTTAATTGTTTGTTCTAAGCTTACATATTTACCAGGTGAGCCTGTAAAAATTTCCGCAACGAAAAATGGTTGTGATAAAAATCGTTCAACTTTTCTAGCTCGAGCTACTGTTAATCGATCTTCTTCAGATAACTCATCAATTCCTAGAATAGCAATAATATCTTGTAATTCTTTATAACGTTGTAAAGTTTCTTTTACTGTTTCAGCAGTTTCATAATGTTCATTGCTTACAATATTTGGTTGTAGCATTGTTGATGTTGAATCTAATGGATCTACCGCTGGGTAAATCCCTTTTGCAGCTAAATTACGAGATAATACTGTTGTAGCATCTAAATGCGCAAATGTTGTTGCTGGAGCTGGATCTGTTAAATCATCAGCGGGAACATATACAGCTTGAATTGATGTAATCGAACCTTGCGTTGTTGAAGTAATACGTTCTTGTAAAGCTCCCATTTCAGTTGCTAAAGTTGGTTGATAACCTACAGCTGATGGCATACGGCCTAATAATGCTGATACTTCAGAACCGGCTTGTGTAAAACGGAAAATATTATCAATAAATAATAAAACATCCTGTTTATTTATATCACGGAAGTATTCAGCCATTGTTAATGCTGTTAAACCAACACGCATACGTGCTCCAGGAGGTTCATTCATTTGTCCGTACACTAAGGCTACTTTTGATTCTTCAAAATTCTTTTCGTTAATTACACCCGATTCTTTCATTTCTTCGTATAAATCGTTTCCTTCGCGTGTTCGTTCACCTACACCACCAAATACTGATACACCACCATGTGCTTTTGCAATATTATTAATTAATTCCATAATTAATACTGTTTTTCCTACACCAGCACCACCAAATAAACCAATTTTTCCGCCTCTACGGTATGGCGCTAATAAATCAACTACTTTAATACCTGTTTCAAAAATTGAAGGTTTTGTTTCTAATTCAGTAAATGCCGGGGCATCACGATGAATCGGTAAAGTTTCTGCATATGAAACTTCTCCTTGTTCATCTACTGGTTCACCAATAACATTGAAAATTCGACCTAGTGTTGTTTTACCTACTGGTACACTAATCGGTGCGCCTAAATCTACTGCTTCAACACCACGTTTTAAACCATCAGTTGAACGCATTGATACAGCGCGGACTTTGTTATCGCCTAATAATTGTTGTACTTCTACAATATTTCCAATTCCATCCGCTGTTTCGATTTTAATTGCACTATAAATTGGAGGTAAATTACCGTTAGGAAATTCAATATCTAATACTGGACCAATAATTTGATTAACGAAACCTATATTTTTTTCAGTTTGTACCATTTTGACTTAACATATTAAAATAATTAAGAATAAATATACTTTCAAAGTTTGACATATTACTTATAGACTACAGTAATAGTCGATTTAAAATTCATTAACTACGTATCATTGTACAACAAAACAAGGATTATTCTTGAATAAAATTTAAAATTTAAGCTTTAATATTTATTCTTCATCAAATAATCGACCACTTACTTTTAACCAATTTCTTGCACCTGGATAATTATCAGGAGCTAATTTCAAAGCTTGACGCCAATATTCACCAGCTTTGTCAAAAAATTCTGTAGCTAATGCTCTATATTCTGCTTGTTGAACATCGTTAATATCCTCATTTATCATTGTTAAAGTGTTTAATCCAGATGAATGATAAATCACGGCAATATTATTTAAGGCTTGTGGTAAATTTGAATTTAATTCTAAGGCTTGATGATAATATTCTAAGGCTTGTGAATTATTTCCAATATTACCATAAATTAAACCTATATTATACAATGTATAGCTCCTATCATAAGGATCTTCCTCTACTTGAAGAGCTTCGTAATAATTTTCTAAAGCTTCCGCATATTTACCATTTGATTGTGCAGCCATTCCTGCTCGGTAATAAGAAAAAGCTTGTTTTTCTTGTTTACTTGCTGGTAACACTTTTAACAAAATATCTGCAATTACGGTAAAAGTTTTATCAATAAAATTTCCCATAAAAATGTCCTTTAAAATTTAAATCTAAAAATTTTTTATATCTGCTTTTTTACGTTAATTATAAATAATATTTTAATTTTCTTTTAATTATCCATTGGGATCGCTTTGTAAGGAAGTATATTTTTATTGAAAAGCTGGTGAAGGGATTTGAACCCCCAACCTACGGATTACAAATCCGTTGCTCTACCGTTGAGCTACACCAGCTAAGATGTTTAATGTTTATTGAAGTTAGAATTTATTGTATCAATACGATACAGATTCTAACTTCTAATAAACAAAAAAGCAATAGATTAGAAAAATTTTAGTTCGGCATCTTATTGGTAAATGTTTTATTATTTTTACAATTGCTTAATCCATTGTAAAGATTTTTAACCAAATTTACCTGATGTTGAAGCAATTACAAATGCTGCATATGTCAAGATATAACCAACTGAAAAATGAACTAATCCAACTAATCGAGCTTGAACAATTGATAATGCAACAGGTTTATCACGCCAACGTACTAAATTTGCAAGTGGTGTACGTTCATGAGCCCAAACTAGTGTTTCAATTAATTCTTGCCAATAACCACGCCATGAAATTAAGAACATAAATCCAGTTGCCCAAATTAAATGGCCAAATAAGAACATCCAAGCCCAAACAGATAAGTTATTCATACCAAATGGGTTATAGCCATTAATTAATGGTGATGAGTTTAACCATAAATAATCACGTAACCAACCCATAATATAATTTGATGATTCATCAAATTGACCTGGATTACCTCCCCAAATTGTCATATGTTTCCAATGCCAATAGAAAGTTACCCAACCAATTGTATTTAACATCCAGAACATTGCTAAATAGAAAGCATCCCATGCCGAAATATCACATGTACCACCACGACCTGGACCATCACAAGGGAAGCTGTACCCAAAATCTTTTTTATCTGGCATTAATTTTGAACCACGTGCATCTAATGCACCTTTTACTAAAATTAAAGCTGTTACATGTAAACCTAGAGCAATTGCATGATGTACTAAGAAATCACCAGGACCGATTTTTAAGAATAAATCATTTTTATTATTATTAATAGCTTCTAACCATCCTGGTAACCAAACTTGATTACCGGCTACTGTTGCTGGACTTGATGATGATGATAATAATACATTAAATTCATAAACAGCTTTTCCTGATGCTGCTTGAATATATTCAGCAAAAATTGGTTCAAATAAAATTTGTTTCTCAGGCTGACCAAACGCCACAACTGTATCATTATGAATATATAATCCTAGAGTATGGAATCCTAAAAATAATGAAGCCCAACTTAAATGTGAAATAATTGCTTCTTTATGTTCTAACATCCGTGCTAAAACATTATTTTTATTTAATTCTGGATCATAATCACGAACAAAGAAAATTGCACCGTGAGCAAAAGCTCCTACCATTAAGAAACCTGCAATATACTGATGATGTGTATATAGTGCGGCTTCTGTCGTGAAATCTTTCGATAGATACGCATAAGGTGTTATAGCATACATATGTTGAGCTGTTAAAGATGTTGCTACTCCTAATGCAGCTAAAGCTAACCCTAATTGCATATGTAATGAATTAGTTATAGTTTCAAATAAGCCAACATGACCCGCACCTAATCGACCTCCTGGAGGACGATGTGCATCTAAAATTTCTTTCATGTTATGTCCAATACCGAAGTTTGTACGGTACATGTGACCTGCTACGATAAATATTACTGCAATTGCTAATTGATGATGAGTAATATCACTTAGCCATAATGATTGAGTTTGTGGATGGAAACCACCTAAAAATGTTAAAATTGCTGTACCCGCACCTTCACTTGTTCCATAGATATGTGTTGCACTATCCGGATTTTCAGCATAAACAGTCCAATTTCCTGTAAAAAATGGTTTTAAACCTGCTGGATGTGGTGGTGTTGTTAAGAAATTATCCCAACCAATATGAACACCACGTGATGCTGGAAGTGCTACGTGTACTAAATGTCCTGTCCATGCTAATGAACTTACACCTAGTAAACCTGATAGATGATGGTTTAAACGTGACTCATTATTTTTGAACCAAGATAAACTTGGGCGGAATTTTGGTTGTAAATGTAACCATCCGGCAAATAATAAAACACATGATAAAATTAATAAACCAATAGAGCCAGCATAAAGTTCTTGATTTGTTCTAAATCCAATTGTATACCACCATTGATATACGCCTGAAAAAGCAATATTTACTGGATAAGTGTTGCCTTTACTAAATGCTTTAAGTGCTGACTCACCAAAATGAGGATCCCAAATTGAATGTGCAATAGGTTTTGTTTTTAATGGTTTAGCGACCCATTGTTCGAAGTTTCCTTGCCATGCTACATGGAATAAATTACCAGCTGTCCAAAGAAATATAATAGCTAAATGGCCAAAGTGAGAAGCGAAAATTTTTTGATATAAATTTTCTTCTGTCATACCATCATGTGCTTCTAAATCATGAGCAGTAGCTATACCATACCAAATTCGTCGTGTTGCTGGATCTTGTGCAAGGGCTTGGCTAAACTTTGGAAATTTAGTTGCCATAATCTTCAGATGACTTTTTATATAAATTATAGTTGTAAATAAAATTTAAATTAATACAATTAGTTTAATTAAGTAATTGATAATGAACGCGCTAGGAAGAAGGCCCAAGTTGTACCAATACCTCCTAATAAATAATGTGCTAAACCAACTGCTCGACCTTGGGTAATACTTAATGCACGTGGCTGAATTGCTGGTGCAAAGTTTAATTTATTATGAGCCCATACAATTGATTCAATTAATTCTTGCCAATAACCACGGCCACTAAATAAGAACATTAAACTAAATGCCCAAATAAAATGTGCGCCTAAGAAAATTAAACCATAAGCAGATGAAGCTGAACCATAAGATTGAATTACTTGAGAAGCTTGTGACCATAAGAAATCCCGTAACCAACCATTTATAGTAATTGAACTTTGAGCAAAGTTTCCACCTGTAATATGTGAAATACTTCCATCGGCAGTTACCGTACCCCATACATCTGATTGCATTTTCCAACTGAAATGGAAAATTACTACTGAAATAGCATTATACATCCAGAATAAACCTAAGAAAACATGATCCCAACTTGAACTTTGACATGTACCACCACGTCCTGGACCATCACAAGGGAAACGGAAACCTAAATTCGCTTTATCTGGAATTAATTTTGAACTACGTGCATACAGTACACCTTTTAATAAAATTAATACTGTTACATGAATTGTAAAAGCATGAATGTGATGTACCATAAAATCAGCTGTTCCTAATTTAATTGGCATCATTGCAATTTTACCACCAACTTCTACTACATCACCACCAAAAGCATAACTTGTTGTTGCTAAAGCATTTGGAGCAGTCGTACCAGGTGCTAATAAATGAATATTTTGAATCCATTGAGCAAAAATAGGTTGTAATTGAATCGCTTTATCTGAGAACATATCTTGTGGACGACCTAATGCTCTCATAGTATCATTGTGAATATAGAATCCAAAGGCATGACAACCTAAGAAGATACAAACCCAATTTAAATGTGAAATAATTGCATCACGATGTCTTAAAACACGATCTAATAAATTATTATAATTATTTGCTGGCGTATAATCACGTACCATAAAAATTGCACCATGCGCAGCACCACCAACAACACAAAATCCACCAATCCACATATGATGTGTAAATAATGATAATTGAGTTGCGTAATCCGTTGCTATATAAGGATATGGCGGCATTGCATACATATGATGTGCAACAATTATACTTAATGAACCCATCATTGCTAAATTAATAGCAAGTTGTGCATGCCATGATGTTGTTAAAATTTCATATAACCCTTTATGTCCTTCACCAGTAAAGGGACCTTTATGAGCTTCTAAAATTTCTTTCATACTGTGGCCAATACCCCAGTTAGTACGATACATATGACCAGCGACAATAAATAATACAGATAATGCTAAATGATGATGTGCTATATCACTTAACCATAAACCGCCTGTTACTGGATTTAAACCACCTTTAAAAGTTAAGAAATCTGAATATACGCTCCATTGACCACTAAAAAATGGCGTTAATCCTTTTTCAAAACTTGGATATAATTGAGCCATTAGGTCACGATTTATTAAAAATTCGTGAGGTAATGGAATTTCTTGTGGAGATACTCCAGCATCTAGTAATTTGTTAATGGGTAATGCGATATGAATTTGATGACCTGACCATGATAAACAGCCTAATCCTAATAAACCCGCCAAATGATGGTTCATCATCGACTCAGCATTTTGAAACCATTCCAATTTTGGTGCTGCTTTATGGTAATGGAACCAACCTGCAAATAACATTAATGCTGACATTATTAATCCACCAATTGCTATCCAGTATAATTCCACTTCACTTGTAATACCTTCAGCTCTCCACATTTGGAACCAACCAGATGTTGTTTGCACACCTTGGAAATTCCCACCTACATCAGCGTTTAAAATCTCTTGACCTACGATTGGCCAAACAACTTGTGAACTCTGTTTAATTCGAATTGGATCAGATAACCACGCAGAATAATTTGAAAAATATGCACCATGGAAATGCATACCACTAATCCATAAGAAAATTGCTGCTAATTGACCAAAATGTGCACTAAAAATTTTACGTGAAACTTCTTCTAACGAATTAGTTTGACTATCAAAATCATGTGCATCTGCATGTAGATTCCAAATCCAAGTAGTAGTTTTTGGACCTTTAGCTAAAGTTCTTGAAAAATGTCCAGGTTGGGCCCATTTTTCGAAACTAGTTTTCACAGCGTCTTTTTCTACAAAAATTTGTACATTTTTTGCACGACGCTCCGTTGAGCTTATTGCCATTGACTTTCTCCTTTTGGGAGACGAAAATCTATGAAACTCTCACAAAAAATAAAAAATAGTTTATATAAACATATTTAGTAAGTATGAGTTTTCAGTATATGATTATATATTGTTTTTTAATTATTTTTAAGTTCAATTTAAAATATTATTAATATTTTAAATTGAATTTTGTGCAACGAATGGTAATAATGATAATACCCGTGCACGTTTAATTGCTTTAGCAATTTGCCTTTGTTGTTGAACCGTTACTCCTGTAGCACGACGTGGTAAAATTTTACCTTGTTCAGTTATAAATAATTTTAATAAATCAATATCTTTATAATCAATTTTTTGATCTAGACTTAATGGTGATAATTTTTGTTTTTTTGTTAACATATTTTATTTAATTTCTTTATGAATAGTTGTTTTATTACAATGTTTACAATATTTCTTTAATTCAAGACGTTCAGGATTATTTCGACGATTTTTTTGTGTTATATAACGAGATACACCTTCAGAGCGTTTATTAGTATTTGAACGACATTCTGTACATTCTAAAGTTATTAAAAGACGAGTACCTTTATTTTTTGCCATAAAGATTTTTTATAAAATTAATTAGTTTTTATTGATATTTATGTTATGTTTACACTACCTAAAAAATTTTATCTTATCAAGGTTTTATAGAAAATTTTAGTAGAGAAATTTTTTTCCAGAAAAACTTCCAATTTTATAATGAATATATTAATATTTGATTAAATGAAAATACTCTATTTAAAAATTATAGGATTTATCAAAAATTATGGCTAATAATAAATCAGCGAAAAAACGTATTTTAATTAATAAAAGAAATCGTTTACAAAATCGTTTTTATAAAACTTCAGTTAGAACATTAACTAAATTATTTTTTAAAAGTATCGATATTTATAAATTAGAAAAAACAATTGAAAACAAAGAAAAATCTCAACAAATTTTGAATTCAGTTTATAGTCTAATTGATAAAGGAACAAAACGAAACGTTTTTCATAAAAATGCGGCAGCTCGTAAAAAAGCGAAATTATCACTTATTTTTAAAGTAATTTAAAAATAAGTGAACTGTCTTATTAAGAAAATTTGAAGTATAGCTAATAAATTTTCGAAATAAGACATTTTAAAAATTTATTATCCTAGATTAAGATTATGAAACAGTCGATGAATTATATAACAGCGCTCCCAGATTTTATTGAAATGCAGAGAGCAAGTTTTTGTTGGTTTGTTGCAGAAGGATTAAATGAAGAACTCTCAATGTTCTCTCGAATTCATGATTTTAGCTACAATACCGAATATATTTTATTTGGTCATGAATATTGTTTAGTTAAACCAATTTATAATATTGTTCGAGCTAAAAAATATACAGCCAATTACTCAGCTCAACTAGTTATTCCATTAGAGATTAGAAATAAAAAATTAAATACTATCCGTTATCATCATCAATTTCCAATAATTAATTTACCTTTAATGACTACATCCGCAACTTTTATTATTAATGGTTGTGAGCGCGTTATTGTTAGTCAAATTATTCGAAGTCCCGGTATTTATTTTGAAAAAAATAAAAATCAAAAAAAACGAAAATTAATTAAACGTGAACTTTCCACAGATCTTAACAAATTAAAAGCATTTGTACCATTAGGTGAACCTTTTATTTCTGAACAAATTCTGTCATTTTTTCCAAAAGCATATAATCAAAGTATATTTCAATATTCTTTCACAGAATTAAAAAAAAACGAAAATAATTTTTATTTTTATTTCTTAAACGCCTTTAAAATTTATCAAATTATTTTAAAAACAGCTCAACCACAGAAACGGTTTGAAAGAATTAAAATTTTTCTACACTGGCTTAGTTTAAAAAATAAACAATTTAACAATATATCTAATAATTCTCCATTAGCCGTAAATAATAATTGGAATGAATTGTTAATATTAGTAATAAAATATCAATGTTTGAAAAGTCTTTTTTCAGATGAAATATCATCTACACAACAAGATTGGTTCGAATTATTAGAAAAAAACTTGAACAAATCAAAAAAAGAATTTGTTTATTTTCAGAATCTAAAACTAAAACAACATTCGATATTCTTAAATTACTATAGAAAAAATACTCTATTAACTAAATTTAATCCATTATTAACAATTTTTCTTAACTCTTCAAATAATTTAACACAAATTACTTATTTTCACTTTTTAACCAAAAATTTAAATCGGACAACCAAGTCAGTAAAAAATTTAATTTTCAATACGCATTATCAAAAATTAAAACCGGTTTTTTATTTTTCATCAAGTTTAAAAGAGTTATTGAAATATAAACAAAAAAAGAAAAAGATTAAAGATACGGATTTATTTTTAAATTCTGACTATAATTCATATCCTTTCAGTTTTTTAAATTCTGAGCAATCTGCTAAAAATGGAGTTGAATATAACTATGAATTTTATGCAACCCAAAGTAGATTAAATTATTTAAAATCACGTTCTGAATTGATTCAGTATAAAGAATCTTCACGAATTAATGATAATTATAGAAAAAAATATTATGAAAAAGATCTATATACAGCAATAATAATTCCTGAAATGGGATCGTGGATTCGATTAGGTTTTCAAAAAAATACAGAAATTAATAAATACAAATATCCAATTAAAAATCAAGAAGAAGAATTAGTAATTCAATTAGATAAATTTACACAAAAACCAATTCTCCATTTATTAAAAGAAATGGGATTAAGTGATTTTGAGATATGTCAAAATCTTCAACATGCTGACTTTTTCTATTTTAATAAACCTCTAATTACAACATCTTCAAATTCTGATATTCCTTTATTAAGATTTAACTTAAATTTGGAATATTTTAAAAATATATCAGAATTTTCACGAATTTTTGATGTGCGTTATTATAGATTAGGTAAAATTGGTCGACTAAAATTAAATAGTCGTTTAAATCTAAAGTTAAATTCTCAAATCCAAACAATTACTTATTTTGATATATTTGCGATTATTGATTCTTTGATTACTTTATCTATTTCTAAAACCATTAGTGATGATATTGATCATTTAAAAAATCGTCGCGTGAGATCAGTTGGAGAACTTCTTCAAAATTTATTTCGAATAGGTTTTCAACGTTTATTAAGAAAACTCCGAAGTCAAACTAATAAAATTGGATCAAATCAACTTTCAAATTTTAATATTGTTGGATCCACGATTCGAGAATTTTTTGGGTCAAGTCAATTATCGCAATATATGGATCAAACAAATCCATTATCATCATTAACTCATCGACGTCGAATTAGTGGTTTAGGACCTGGCGGTTTTGACCGTGATCGAATTAGTTTTGCGGTTCGAGATATTCATCCAAGTCATTATGGAAGAATATGTCCAATTGAGACACCTGAAGGACAAAATGTTGGTTTAATAGCTTCATTAACGACTTGTGCTCGAGTTAATGAAAATGGCTTCATTGAAACTCCTTTTTGGAGAGTTATTAATGGGAAAGTTATTAAAACAGGTGTTCCTATATATTTGACGGCTGATATTGAAGATTTTTATAAAATTGCTCCAGCTGATATTGCAACAAATGATCAAAATTACTTAACGCAAAATTTAATTCCGGTTCGGTATAAACAAGATTTTATCACTGTAACTCCTTTTGAAGTTGATTTTATTGCTATTTCTACTGTTCAAGTAGTTTCTGTTGCGGCTTCGTTAATACCATTTTTTGAACATGATGATGCAAATCGAGCATTAATGGGTTCTAACATGCAACGACAATCGGTTCCACTAATATTACCACAAAAACCAATTGTGGGGACCGGATTAGAAAATCAAATAGCCATCGATTCAGGAGTAACTATTAATGCATACAAGTCAGGAATTGTTCAATCAGTAACAGCCGATCAAGTTACAGTTAAACAAGATGATGATAGTTATTTTAAATATGTTTTACAAAAATATCAGCGGTCAAATCAAGAAACATGTATTAATCAACGTCCTATTGTTTGGAAAGGAGAAAAAGTTTTATCTGGACAAATGTTGACTGATGGGCCTGGAATAAATTCTGGTGAATTGGCTTTAGGTCAAAATGTTTTAATTGCATATATGCCATGGCAAGGTTATAATTTTGAAGATGCAATTTTAATTAACGAACGATTAGTCTATGAAGATATATTTACTTCTATTCATATTGAAAGATATGAAATTGAAATTGATCAAACGGCTGAAATTTGTGAAAAAACAACAAGACATATTCCGAACTTAGCTTTTTCCGAAACACAACATTTAAATGAGGATGGTATTGTTGCTATCGGTACTTTTGTAAGACCCGGAGATATTTTAGTTGGGAAAGTAATTGAAAAAGATGATTCAGAACAATTACCCGAAGCAAAATTACTACGGGCTATTTTTGGAGCCAAAGCAAAAGGGGTTCGAGACACTTCTTATCGAATGCCAGAAGGAGAATATGGACGTGTTATTGAAACATTAACTTTCAATCGACGAACAAAATTAGCTTATAAATTCGAAAAAATTCAGATTTTCATAGCTCAAATTCGTAAAATTCAAGTGGGAGATAAAATTGCAGGGCGCCATGGTAATAAAGGTATTATCTCGAGAATATTACCTCGCCAAGATATGCCTTTTTTACCAGATGGAACGCCTATTGATATTATTTTAAATCCACTTGGTGTTCCTTCACGGATGAATGTTGGCCAATTGTATGAATGTTTATTAGGATTTGCGGGTCATAAATTAGATCGTCGTTTTAAAATACTACCGTTTGATGAAATGTATGGTCCAGAAGTATCGCGAATTTTAATTAATAAAAAATTACGGCAAGCATCGATCGAGAAAGATGAAGCCTGGATTTTTAATCCTTATTCACCTGGAAAAATGGTTTTAATTGATGGACGAACAGGAAAAGAGTTTGAAAATCCCATTACTGTGGGAAATGGTTATATGTTAAAATTAATTCATTTGGTTGATGATAAAATGCACGCCCGTGCAACAGGCCCGTATTCCTTAGTAACTCAACAACCACTGGGAGGGAAAGCTCAACAGGGCGGACAAAGATTTGGTGAAATGGAAGTTTGGGCTTTAGAAGGTTTTGGAGCTGCTTTTACATTAAAAGAATTATTAACTATTAAATCGGATGATATGGAGGGTAGAAATGAAACTTTAAATGCTATTGTTAAAGGTCAACCAATTCCAACCTCTGGAATTCCAGAATCATTCAAAGTTTTATTACAAGAATTACGTTCAATTGGATTAGATATGAGTACATATCGAATTGAAAAATTTAATACAAACCATACTTATGAAACGGAAGTTAATCTAATTGAAAAATATGATCCTTTGACGAAAACGTTTCCACCAACTTCAAATTTAAATAATATAGCATTTTAAGACGTTTTTTAACTATGATACGCACTGAAAAAGAATTTGATTATATAAAAATTAAATTAGCTTCACCTGCTAGAATTTTACAATGGTCTCATAGGCGTTTACCTAATGGGCAATTTATCGGTGAGGTTCAAAAATCTGAAACTATTAATTATCGTACCTTTAAACCTGAAATGGATGGTTTATTTTGCGAACGAATTTTTGGTCCAAGTAAAAGTTTGGAATGTTCTTGTGGAAAATATAAACGTGTTCGTTATGACGGATTAATTTGTGAACGCTGTGGTGTTGAATTAACTGAATCACGTGTTAGAAGACATCGCATGGGTCATATTAATTTAATTTATCCTGTTACACATGTTTGGTATACTAATAGTCGACCAAATTATATGGCCCTTTTATTAGAAGTAGAACAATGTGAAAAACGTATCGATACAGGTTTATTATATTATTTACCAGATTTGTTAACATTATTAACAACCTGTTTAGAAATTTCAAAAAATTCAACGGTTCAAGAAATTTTTGAGGATATTTTAAAAAATAAAGGTTTAGTAACTTGGTTACCTATTGATCCGAGTTTTAAAGAAAATTCTCAAAAATTAAATCGAGATATCCTATATACAAAAATTATTCGAAATCGTTATAATGCGGATCGACTTTCTCGAGATACGTTACTAACCATCAGTAAAATAAAAAAAAAATTAAAATATTTATTAGCCTTTTTAAAAAACGATAAGGATTCAAAAAAATTAGTATCAAAAATTTTTCAACAGGAATATCAGAAAAAATTTGCTATTAAATCGGGAAAAGTTAATTTAAGAGATAATAGAATTAAACGTATTAAATTAACTTCTTTAGCTTATTTTATCGCAGAGGATGAAATTTCGTTTTATGGTCTTCATTGGGACTTACAACAATATCGTCGTAGTCGAGAATTAGGTTTTACAGGTTATCCATTAAAACCATATCCAAAACCAAATTTTCAAAATCGTCGGAGAAATACACCAAAATATTTATTAAAGGCAACTCCAAATTACTTAATAGGGACTGTTTTAATAAAAAAAGAATTAGAAAAATTAAATATTAATAAAGAAATTTCAAAAACGCGAAAATTTATTACGGTTTGTAGTAAAGTTTTACATCGAGAACAACCCATATATAATGGATCCAAATGGTTCCGTAAATGGGAATACCAAAGAATCTATAAATTACGTGACCAATCAATTAAACGCATTCGAATTTTAGAAAATTTACAAGCTACCGGATCTAATCCTGCTTGGATGGTTATTACTATTTTACCAGTTCTTCCACCCGCTTTACGACCTATGATTCAACTAGAAGGCGGTAGATTTGCAACATCCGATTTAAATGAATTGTATCGTCGAATTATTACAAGAAATAATCGTCTTTTACGTTTATTAGAAATTGACGCTCCACAATTAATTATCAGAAATGAAAAACGTATGTTACAGGAAGCTGTTGATACATTAATTGATAACGGTAAACGTGGAAAAGTTGCTCTTAGTGCAAATAATCGTCCTTTAAAATCATTATCGGATATTATCAAAGGTAAACATGGTCGTTTTCGTCAAAATCTTCTTGGGAAAAGAGTGGACTATTCAGGTCGTTCTGTAATTGTTGTAGGTCCAAGTTTAAAATTAAATCAATGTGGTTTACCATATGAAATGGCAATTGAACTGTTTCAACCATTTATAATTCGAGAATTAATAAATCAAGGTTTAGCTAGTAATATGAAAGTAGCTAAAAATCTAATTTATCAAAATACATCAAGTATTGATCAAGTCTTAGAAAAAGTTTTAGCTACACATCCAATTTTTTTAAATCGTGCTCCAACTTTACATAGATTAGGAATTCAAGCTTTTGAACCAATTTTAGTACAAGGACGAGCTATCAAATTACATCCACTAGTCTGTTCAGCTTTCAATGCCGATTTTGATGGAGATCAAATGGCTGTACATGTACCATTATCGATTGAATCACAAGCTGAATGTTATATGTTAATGTTAGCACCTTATAATTTTTTATCACCTGCTAATGGTGAACCCATTATTATGCCTAGTCAAGATATGGTATTAGGTTGTTATTATTTAACTGTAAATAATATTAAAAGTTTATTGGGGTCAAACCATTATTTTGGAAGTTTAGATGATGTAATTTTAGCCTATTCCCAAGATCAATTAGAATTACATACTTCAATTTGGGTTCGTTATCCTGATTCCAATATCGAAAGAGGTACCTTAATTAAAAAAAGTCAATTAGATGATAATACAATTATTGAGTATTATAGTAATATTCAAATTCGTGTCGATACTCTAGGACAAACTCTTGTTCAGTATATTCAAACCACAACAGGTCGTGTAATTTTTAATTATACAATTCAAAAAACTTTAAAGTTAGTTTTATAAATTCAATAATTTGCGTAATTAAGATTCTATGAAAAACTATACCTATCAAAATACTCTTATTAGTAAAAAACAACTAAAACAATTACTTGCTTGGAGCTTCAGTAAGTATAATTCTATGCAAGCATGTTCATTAGCCGATGAATTAAAATATCTTGGATTTAAATATGCTAGTCAAGCAGGAATTTCAATTAGTATTGAAGATTTACGAGTACCGTTTGTTAAGACTCAAATGTTAAAAAGTGCTCAAGAAGAAATCTTAAATGCTGAAAAAATTTGTTTAAGAGGAAAAATTACTGATGTAGAACGATTTCAAAAAATTATTGATACTTGGAGTATTACTAGTGAATCATTAAAGGATGAAGTTGTAACATTTTTTAAAAAGTATGATCCATTAAATTCAGTTTACATTATGGCTTTTTCAGGTGCCAGAGGTAATTTATCTCAAGTACGTCAATTAGTCGGAATGAGAGGTTTAATGTCTGACCCAAGTGGTGAAATTCTTCAATTACCAATTAAAAAAAATTTTCGTGAAGGTTTAACAATTACAGATTATTTAATGTCTGGCTATGGAGCACGTAAAGGAATTGTAGATACAGCGTTAAAAACAGCCAATTCGGGATATTTAACACGTCGCTTAATAGATGTTGCACAAGATATTATTATTCGTGAACGTAATTGTCAAACTCAACATTCGTGTGTGATTACTAATTATGAAACTCCTGATCAAATTTTAGGCCGTTTATTAAGTAAGTCTGTCTATTATTCTAATTCAACTAGATTAATTGCTTCGAAAGATACTCAAATTACTTCCGATTTGTTAAAAATTTTCAAACAATCAAATATAAAAAGATTTTATATTCGTTCTCCTTTAACTTGTAGTTTATATCGTTCAATTTGTCAAAACTGTTATGGGTGGGATTTAGCCAATGAAAATTTAGTTGATATAGGGGAAGCTGTTGGTATTATTGCAGGTCAATCTATTGGTGAACCCGGTACTCAACTAACAATGCGAACCTTTCATACTGGAGGTATTTTTACATCGGAAATTCGTCAACAAATTATCAGTTCAACTAATGGTATTTTAAAATTTTCTAAATTTTTAAAAACAGTAATATTAAGAACTAATCGTGGCGAAGATGTTTTACTTTGTAAAAATTCCGGCTCACTTCTAATTGTTCCAGAAAATCCAAAACAAAATTTAATTCAATTAGAAGTTTTACCAAATACAATTTTGTTTGCAAAAAATAACCAATATATTAGAGTTGGTATGATTTTAGGAGAGCTATCTAATAAAACAAAACAAACACGTACACAAATTAAACCGATTTTAAGTACTTTTTCTGGTGAGGTATATATGCCTCGTTTAAAAACAAAACAAAATTTTGTAAACAAAAATAAACTTTTATGGATTTTATCAGGACAAGTATATCAAGCACCTGTTAATTCTTTTTTAAATTTTTATCCAGACTATAAAATTAATAAAAATAGTTTTATTTATCGTACGAAATTGATAAATCAAAATTCTGGATTTGTTTTGGAACAAAATAATAAATCAAAATTATTTGAACGTTTATTAAATATTTGTAGCAATAAATATACTTTACCAAATTCAACCATTCAAAAAATTGAATTTCGTAATTCACAACCTCAATATTTATTGATTAATGATAATCAAACTTATTGTTTAAATTTTTATTTACAAAATTCGTTATTACAATTAAATTCGATTTCACCGAATTATTTTGGAAATTTATTATCAAACAAATATAAAACTCAAACAGGTGGGATTCCTTACTATGATCAACGAATTAAAAATAAATCATTTTTAAATTCAAATTTTTATTTTTATTATAAGCGTTTAGCAGTTACGTTTAATACTTTTAATGTAAATGAAATTTATTTTAATTCGTCCCAATTTAATAAAATACCATTTCAACCTATTTTTAATTCAATATTATGGTTACCTGAAGAAACTTATAAGGTAAATTGTGATAAAAATATGTTGTTAGTCGAACAGGGAAGTTTTATCTCTGAAAATTTTGAAATTATCCCTGGATTATTTTCAAAAAATTCAGGAATTGTTGTGATTAACTCTAAAAATAATATAGTTTTAGAAATTTCTATAAAGTCAGGTTTAGTTTATCAAGGTAAAAACTTTAAAAATTTATCAAATAAGATATATTTTCCAGGTGAAGTAATTCTCGATAATATCAAAATCCTTCAACCTTCATTATTCCAACCGATTAGTGGAAAGACATATGATCAACTATTAATTCGACCTTTAGAAATTTTTGAAATTCCTAAACAAAAAGGTTTTCAAAAACTTTTTAAACAAAATCTAGCTTTAAAATCGATTTTAGGCCTTCAAAGTAGTCTTCAATATTTATACAAATCAAATCAAAAAATTAAAACTGCAAGTTCGTTAAAACTCGTATCAACGATTTTGGATTTAAATATAAAGACTAATATTAATAATAAAACAACTTTACAGATTCAAAATGCTAAAAATAATTTAAAGTTTTTGTTTATTGAAAACATTTCTTTACCGAATTATGTTCCACCGCAACTTAAATATACAAATATCCAATCTTGTACGTTAATTGAATTAAATCAATTTATTGATACTTATACAACTATGGGATATTTTGAAAATGTTATAGAAAAATCATTGGAAATTGTTAAATTAAAATCTAAATATAAAAATAATCGTCAAGTTTTATTAATTTCAAATGATGATTGTTTAACAATTCCAAAATCAAAAATACCTACGAAATCAATTAATGATTTAATTGTTAAAAACATTGATATAAGTAATCTTGGTAAAATTATTCTTGACAATAATCAGTTTTTAACTATTCAAAAAGGTCGTCCATATTTTTTTCCGAATTGTCAAATTCAAGATAAACTTAATGATAAATCTATAGTCTATAAATTAGTTTCCGAAAAACAATTACCGTTTTCTGGTTTAAATATAACAAATCGACATATATCTTTAAATTATTTTGATATTACAAAAAAAGTTTTATTTAAAAAACGAGATTTTTTAACAAAATCAAATAAAGGCTCTGGGTCTAAAATTGAATTACCAAAAATGTTTATTCGAAAAAATGGGAACTTGTATAGTTCTCCAATTCCAATTTTCGTTCAAAATTTTTCAATTCTAGCATCACCAAATGATCAGATAAGTGTTGATGATCTTATTACTCGAAAAAAAAGCTCTTGGTTTAAAAAACGACGTCAACACTATAGTGTTTTTCTAAAAAATTCCGATTTAATATCTAGTCCTTTTAAAAATCAATCAAAAAATAATTTAATTCGTGTTCAGTTTTTTGAATATCCATTTTCAAAATCCATAGGAATTCATTCAATTACTGAAGATTATTTTGAATCCGATATTAATAGTGTTTTCTGTAAAAATGGTGATTTTGTATCAGATGGCCAAACATTAGGTTTATTAAATTTTGAAAAAGAAATTACTGGGGATATTGTTCAAGGTTTACCTCGAATTGAAGAATTATTAGAAGCCCGTAAAAAACGTCAAATTAATAAAAGTGTTTCTACAAATCAAAAAAAAGGTCTTTTAATTCAAAAAACAAGCTTAGATGCAAATTTTGAATTTAGAAAATTAGCAACAACAATAAAAGAATCAGAAAAAATTAATCCACACACATTATTAAAGGTTTATTTTAACTATTACGGATTGATTAAAAACTTTTTTTGTGATCGAAAACAAACTTTAACTTCTTATCGATTAACAAATAATTATGAAGCTAGTTATCGTAGTTTTAAAAAGGTTCAATCATTAATTTTAAATTCAGTTCAATCCGTTTATGATTCACAGGGAGTGACCATTGCTGATAAACATTTAGAAGTAATTATTAAACAAATGACAACAAAAGTTTTAATTACACATGAAGGTGATACACCTTTATTACCGCGCGAAGTAATTGATTTATATCATATTGAATATATTAATGAAATTGTTTCAAGAAATAATAAAGAAACTGCATTTTATGTTCCGTTATTACTAGGCATTACAAAAGCTGCCTTAAATAATCCAAGTTTTATTTCAGCGGCAAGTTTTCAAGAAACAACACGTGTCTTAACAAAAGCTGCTATTGAAGGACGCGTGGATTGGCTACGAGGGTTAAAAGAAAATATTATTATTGGTCATTTAATTCCAGCAGGCACTGGTTCACAAAATTACCAAACCGGGTTTTCAAATCCTCTTAATTCCTCAATTAAGTTTCTAAATCCTTTAAAAATTAATGAAAAAAGTTAACTATAAACCTAGACGGGCTTATTCAAATTTTGGTACTCTTGTAGTTGCATATTAAAAAGTTATTTACAGATATTTTAAGGAGTTAAATTAATTTATGGCTGATCTTACTTTAGCCCAATTATTAGATGCTGGTGTTCATTTTGGCCACAAAGCATATCGTTGGAATCCGAAAATGTTTCCTTATATTTATACAGAAAGAAATAATATTCATATATTAGATTTAGTTCAATCTGCTCAGCTATTAAAAGAAGCAAATACATATGTTCAAACGGAAGCAGGGAAAGATAAAATTTTTCTTTTTATTGGAACAAAACGTCAAGCAAGTAATTTAATTGCGCAAGAAGCAAAACGTTGTGATTCCTATTATGTTAATCATAGATGGCTTGGTGGTATGTTAACAAATTGGGTAACTTTAAAAAGTCGAATTGATCGTTTAAAAACTCTTGAAAAAGAAGAAGCTGATCAAGTATTTAACATATTACCCAAGAAAGAAGCATCATTACGTCGTAAAGAATTAGAAAAATTACGTAAACATTTAAATGGTGTTAAAGATATGCCTCGTATTCCTGATGTCGCAATTATTGTTGATCAAAAACGTGAAATGACAGCTGTTCGAGAATGTCGAAAATTAGGAATTCCAATTATTTCAATTTTAGATACAAATTGTGATCCAGATTTAGTTGATATTCCAATCCCAGGTAATGATGATGCAGTACGATCAATTAAATTAATTTTACGATCGTTAACAGATAGCATTAATAGTGGAAAAACAATTATTAAATAATCGTATATTATATTTACTTTACTTTTAATAAAGTAAAGTAAATATAATATACGATTATTTTACAAGTCGTGTTTTTAAAAGTATTTTTGCTATTATTTAAATTGAAGTAAATTTATGACTCGCGGAGTAGAGCAGTCTGGTAGCTCGTTGGGCTCATAACCCGAAGGTCAATGGTTCAAATCCATTCTCCGCTAGAAAATTTAAAAATTAACATAAAAAAAACATTTTTTTTTATAAAATGTTATATTGAACGTTAAATATTAATAAAGTTTTACTTATGACATTAAATTTACAAACGCCATTTCCTACTTTTGGGGGAAGTACTGGTGGTTGGCTACGGTCAGCAGAAGTTGAAGAAAAATATGCGATTACTTGGACTAGTAAAAAAGAACAGATTTTTGAAATGCCTACAGGTGGAGCAGCTATAATGCGTAATGGAGAAAATCTGCTATACTTAGCTCGTAAAGAGCAATGTTTAGCTTTAGGTACTCAATTACGTACTTTCAAAATCAATGATTATAAAATCTATAGAATTTTTCCAAGTGGAGAAGTTCAATATTTACATCCAAAAGATGGTGTTTTCCCTGAAAAAGTAAATCCTGGTCGCATATCTGTTAATAGTCGCAGTTTTTCTATTGGAAAAAATCCTAATCCTGCTTCAATTAAATTTAGTGGAACAACTACTTATGAAAGTTAGTTAAACTTAAGATTAGTATTAAAACTAATCTTTTGGCGAGATGGCAGAGTTGGTCGATTGCGTCTGATTTGAAATCAGATGAATCTTTGCGGATTCCGTGGGTTCGAATCCCACTCTCGCCTTTATAATCAAATCTTTCGACAGGTGCTTAATTGTGTTTAAAATTTTATGAGAATCTTTTATGGGTAAAGTTTACGATTGGTTTGAAGAGCGTTTAGAGGTACAAGCAATTGCCGATGATATTTCCAGTAAATATGTACCGCCTCATGTTAATATTTTTTATTGTTTTGGTGGTATCGTTTTTACTTGTTTCTTAGTTCAAGTAGCTACTGGTTTTGCGATGACATTCTATTATCGTCCAAGTGTTGTTGATGCATTTGCATCAGTAGAATATATTATGACAAGTGTTAATTTTGGATGGTTAATACGGTCTGTACACCGTTGGTCGGCAAGTATGATGGTTATGATGATGGTTTTACATGTTTTTCGTGTATATTTAACGGGAGGATTTAAAAAACCACGTGAGTTAACATGGGTTACCGGTGTTATTTTAGCTGTAGTAACTGTTTCTTTTGGTGTAACAGGTTATTCATTACCTTGGGACCAAGTAGGTTTCTGGGCTTGTAAAATTGTAACGGGAGTTCCAGCAGCAGTACCAATTGTGGGAGAACCTTTAGTATTAGTATTACGAGGTGGAGAAAGTGTTGGTCAAAGTACTTTAACACGTTTTTATAGTGCTCATACATTTGTTTTACCGTTAGCAGCTGCTGTACTAATGTTAACGCACTTTTTAATGATTAGAAAGCAAGGTATTTCAGGACCTCTTTAAAGGGATAATAAACAATTAAAAATAATATTAATATTTTAAAAAGGAATATTTATGTCAGTAATAAAAAAACCCGATTTATCAGATCCAAAATTACGTGCAAAATTAGCAAAAGGTATGGGCCACAATTATTATGGTGAACCTGCATGGCCTAATGATTTATTATATGTATTTCCTGTTTGTATTTTAGGTACATTTGCTTGTTGTATTGGTTTAGGTGTAATGGCTCCAACACAGTTAGGGGAACCTGCAGATCCGTTTAATACACCGTTAGAAATTTTACCTGAATGGTATTTTTTCCCTACATTTAATTTATTACGAGTTTTACCAAATAAATTATTAGGTGTTTTAGCAATGGCTGCTGTCCCAGCTGGTTTAATTACTGTACCATTTATTGAAAATGTAAATAAATTTCAAAATCCATTCCGTAGACCGATCGCAAGTTTAGTCTTTATTTTTGGATTTATTTTTGCTGTATGGTTTGGTATTGGGGCATGTTTACCAATCGATAAAGCGGTATCGTTAGGATTTTGGTAAATTTAAAAAAATTTTGTTTTCATCATTAATTTTGAAAATTAATGATGAAAACAAAATTTTATAGTTTTATAGTTTTAAATTTATATAATTTTATTAACATTAATTTTTATACGTGCTTAGGTATAATTAAAAATAAAATAGTTTACACAATTTTTTCTATGAATGTTGATGAAGATTTAGATAAATTATTAGAAACTCTTCCTTTCTTTCTAAAAGAGTATTTAACAACCCATAGCTCAAGAGATAAGATTATTGAAATTGTAATGGATATAGGAAGAAGACCAGAAGCCAGATTTACTACAGGTCCAGAATATTTATCACATAAAATTATTTCTTGGCAAGATTTAGAATATATCATAAAACGACTAAGTAGTTTTAGTAATGATAACAGAGCGGGGATTGAACGAACACTACATAGAATAAGTTGTATTAGAAATAGACAATTTTTAATTACTGGTTTAACTTGTCGTGTTGGTCGTGCCGTTTTTGGAAGTATTGGATTAATTCGAGATTTATTGGAATCTGGAAAGTCAATTCTTATATTAGGTAAACCAGGAGTTGGTAAAACAACAATTATTCGTGAAATTGCCCGAGTTTTATCGGACGAAATGGAAAAACGTGTTGTTATTGTAGATACTTCTAATGAAATAGCAGGGGATAGTGATATTCCTCATCCTGGAATTGGACGTGCACGTAGAATGCAAGTAGCTCAAACTAATTTACAGCACCAAGTAATGATTGAAGCTGTTGAAAATCATATGCCGGAAGTAATTATTATTGATGAAATTGGTACTGAACTAGAGGCCTTAGCAGCACGTACCATCGCCGAAAAAGGTGTTCAATTAGTTGGAACTACCCATGGTAATTGCCTTGAAAATGTTATTAAAAATCCACCTTTAACTGATTTAATTGGAGGAATTCAATATGTTACTTTAAGTGATGAAGAAGCTAAACGTCGAAAAACTCAAAAAAGTATTTTAGAAAGAAAAGGTTATCCTGCTTTTCAAATTGCAATTGAGGTTAATGAACAAAACTATTGGACAATTCATGAAAATGTGCAAGATTCGGTAGATTTAATATTAAGAGGAAATTTTTCTATTACTCAATGTAGAACAATTAAAGACAATGAAAAAATAATAATTAATTATAAACCTTTACAATTGAATCCATTTTTTCCAACAATAAATCAATCTTCAAATAATTTATTTAAAATTAATCAAAATTGGTCCTATTTTAATAACCAAAGAAATTTATCTGTTTATTCAGGTAATGAAAAGAGATTTATCATATATTCGTATTCAATTTCTTATAATTTATTACGTGAAGTTGTTTTAAAGTT